ACAGAGCTAAAGGACTGTCCATGTGTACGTGTAGAATTTGCGATTTCATACCCTTTCCTTGAATGCGTTGCAAAGCCTCGATATGGGGTTCCTTCTGTTGAGAAACGAGAACATCTCGTTTCTTCTTTTTTCTTTTTGTTTTTTCTTCTAATTCTTCTAAACAAGGAATAGAAAGGTTCCGGTTGGTCATCACAGTAAATCTACGAAAAAGCCTTTTTGAATGGAAAAGTGGTGGTTTTTTGGTTTGATCTATTCTTATTAAACAGGCATAAGCTCCACTGGTATAAAGCCTTTGCATCAGTTCTTCATTGGAAAACACTTCTTCGTCTGAAAACAAAACGTCCGGATCCTCTTGGATTAGAAAGGAGTCCCAAACAAACCGTCTTCCACGAAAAAGCACTGGTTTATTAGAAGGTTGACATTGCATTGATTGATATTGCAATGGATATTGCATTGGATATCCAGATTGACTTCTGAACGGTTCCAAAAACTCTTGAAATGATAGATTTTCCAAATCCAACCGTAGTTTTTTGATCTCTTCCCGATACTTCCTATACTCCGTCGTAACCCCCCTTTTTTCTAAGTTGAACTTCTTAGACTTATACTGGAGCATACGAAGATGATTTTCAAACTTTTGAACGAAAATCCGCCTTTCTTGAAACAATCTGACTTGCTCCGGCAATCCCAATTCATTGAATGTTTTTATCCGATCAAATCGATTACTGCGAAGAAAACTAAGACGCCAGATCCTAGGAGACGAAACCAATGATTCATCGAATTCTTCATCCTTTTGGAGTTGAGCATCTAGACCTATTTCATGAACTAGAGACGAAAACCCTGTTCGCATCGTATACTGATGATTTTTCGTTTTGCGCAGAGGATCGAATGGTGGGATTTGATTCTTATCAGACTTACCTCGATATATTCCTAACCACGGAAACTCCACCAGAAGACTTTCTAAAAGACTAGAAGCTAGATGGAAATCATGTTCAACGAGTCTATCGAGAGGAGTCCAATTCTCTTGATTTGGTTCCGATATCAGCAACCAAGAATCCCGAGCAGCTGATCCGGCCAAGCAACCCAAAATAGGAGGGAGTATAGTGAATTCCTTGATAGTTGTTTCGGCAATCGAAGGTTCTAAATACCATTTAGACAAATAATAAAAATTTTTTTTCCAAAAATCTTTTGCCATAGGTACAGGAGAAAATTTCGTTCTAAGTGTAGTTTGTAGAATAGCCTTTCCTATCTTATAGGGAAGTCTTTCATGATGTTTTAGAACGGATACAACACCCTGATTTATAGATCGTAAACCCCAAGTTTGCCTATAAAGAGACAATCGAATTGTATTCGTGTCTATAACGTATTTTTTTCGCAAACAACTAATTGCTACGGTTTCATTGACAAGTCCTGCCAGGTCTCGTGCCTTATAACCTATGGTTCTAGATCCAAAATCATCGAGGTAGAACAATTCTTTGTTCAAAAAAAATCTTTTCCTACGTAAAAGAATAGAAAATTCTTTTTCTCGTTGGGATACAAGAAGCATCCGAATATTGATGAATTGACCCAATCGATTTGGAGTCATTAGATTTGGATCGACTTTTCTAGGAATATGCGTCGAAGCAATAAAAACAATATTTCTTCTACTAGTAAAACTGTTCTCATCACAGCTATCCATATGGTCCAATAAGCGATGAAGCAACGCCTTCTTCTTGATGATGATATCCATCTTGATGATAGAAGTGCGAGTATTCCGTTCCAATACATGAATGTTTGGGATCCATATTATGCAAGGAGACATTATTTCTGCCATTGTCAAAGTCCGATGGAATTGAGAGAAAGTTTTCCCAAAGAACCATTCCAGATTGATTTTTATTAAAGGAATATAAAAGTCTGCTGCTAGACTTTGGACCAAATAGGATCGACCAGTTTCCTCAGGACCTATCAGTAAAATCCCCTTGGAAAGGGATGGTCCTAATAATAAAGGAGGAGTTTTTCTAGCTTTAGAAAATAGGTTTTGGTTAGATTTGGCAATCTTCTGATAAAAAGCGAAGAAGACCCATTTTTCTGCTAAACGATCAAACCTGTAATTCATTATATTTTTTTGCGAAATGTCAGATAAATATCGTAAGTACATAAACCCCGGCTCTTCCGTGGTTTGATAACCTTCGAAGATAGAATGCCTGTAGGTAAAATTCGATTCAAATTGAGAATTTTGAGAGAGTTCTTTTTCTGTTCTTAGAAGCAGAAGTAGATCAATTGTATCTTTCTTCTTCTCTTTTTTATTATTATTATTATAATCATCTGATGATAATCTTGATGAAAAAAAAGATGGAATTTTCGAGTTTCCACCACTGGGCTTTGCGATTACGAAGTCGAATATTGTCACGGATCGATCGAATGCACGCGGATTCTTCTTGTGACTTATTAGTATGAAAAAATAAGTCATTCTAAGCCTCATCAACCAATACCATTCCCGGAGGTTTGACAAAAAGCAAACAATTTGATTTAGAATTCTAAAGGCGAACCAAAAAGTAAACCCCTCTTCATATTTATGTGCATCCAACTGCGTCCAAATTGGTTCATCCTTCTTAGCCAAAATAGTAAAATGAGAAAAATCATAATTATTAGATTTAGAAAAAACAGAATCATCATCACTAGTAGAACCGAAGATTTGTTTTGTCCAATCCCTTATTTCCTCCGGGTACTCAAAGCTATTAGAAGTATCAATAGCAGCCAAATAAGGAACAACACAAGTACTTCTTTCGAAGATTGGTTTGACTAAATCCAGTATTACCGAATCGATTGGTTCTACCCAATCCGGTTTTTCCAAAGAATCCTTCGGGTACTCGCTATATCTTTTTATTTCCATCCACCATTGTCGTAGCAAAGCTGGATCCGAATGTAGTCCGAACTCGAGAAAATTCAACTGTATCAGTAAAGAAATCCAGTTGAAGAAAACAACGAAAAAATACGGAAAAAAGAAAAACACAAGGACGAACCACAAGAGAATGATCCAAGACTCCCCGTCCTTCCTTGCTAATCGCAAGAGTTTCCATATCGACTTTTTCTTGATGAGTTCTTCGATCACGAGCTCCCCGTGAGAAACTAACCAAGGAACCAACTCATTCAGAGGCGGATGAAGTCGAATCCTTCTCCAATTCCGTTGTATTTTGGATTGTAGAATGAACCATACTTCATGAGAAAGTGCCCGCAAGATATTCTTCGATCTATGCCTAATATCTTGCCAAATAGATACTATTTGGTCACAGCTATATAGCAATATATACGGAAAAGTATCAAAAAGTGTATCCCCAAAGTATTTCCACCATATAGAAGTAAAAAACCATGGCATATACATTTGAAGCAAATTCCATTTGGAAAAATGAGTATCAATCTTATATATCTCTTGTTTATTAACGAGTTCATGAAAACAATGTGGTGAACGGCATGAGAAAATCTTTCGTTTCTCTTTCCATGAAAAACAAAGCTTATCTAGAGCTTTGTTTTCCGCTATGTTTTGGAAACTCTCTGTTGAACTAGACTTGGTAAACATGTCTGGAATCTGATGAAATATTTCCTGGTTCTTATTCGGAAAGATTTCCGATAGGAAATCATCTTTATAGGATTGAGTTTGAATCAAACTCGTGTTTGAACTGAAATTTTTCGGAGACTGATCAAGATTTTTTTCTTCAAAATCAAAATAAGATCTATGGAAATTTTCCAAATTGACTACTTGGAATCTTGGTAAAGGCGTTGTACAAATCTCTTCGATCGAGGCTCTGTTGTCATGAACAAAAGGATTCCATCGAGTTAATAACTCGTACAATTCATAGATTAATACATATGTTTTGTCACTACTTCGTTGTAAATACTTAGGTAAAAATATGTCGGATACTTGGGACTCTATGAGTGAAACAGCCTCTTTCTCCGATTGAACAGGTATTATTTCATCAAGCGACAAAGAAAACATATTGTTGCAGATGGGCAAAAGATGGAAATGGAATAATTGTACATATGTAAGATTCTTTTGAATTCTTTCTTCTATATAAGAAGGTAATCTTTTCTTATAATTGGACCGAGGATGACGTAAATAATCCAAAATTTGAAGTGTATTCGCTTTGTCAAAAGCAGCTCTCAATGAACTTTGATTCGATAGTTTTACAGGATTCACCCAATTGTCTCGATATATCGTCGAAAAATCCGTGTTATACAACGAATTGCTTTCATTATCAAAAATGTCCATAATCCATGGCTCATTCCAAGCAATTTTTGCTATTGTTCCTTCATCGATCTTTGAGACTTTTGTCTGGTTATCCAACCACTGGATTTTGGGTTTAACGATTCGAACAAGAAATTCTCTAAACCACCACGGATAGACTACTTTGTCCTCAGGGCCGCACTGAGAAAGGAAAATAATCAAATCCGAAATGAGTTTATCAATATAAGGAGAAATGTCTATGGAAATATCGATGTTGTTCCATAAGTTCTTCATTTCCGTCTCTTCCGGAGCGTAAAACAGAATCAAAGCAATCTTAAGAAATATTTCTTTAATACATAATTCCTTTGGATCGAAACAAACAAGATGGTTCGAATACTTTTGTAAGTATTCGAATTGATCGGACCATTTGTATACATGCAATTTCTGATTGATATATTTCGAAGTTCTAAGAATCAAACAATCTAACCATTCTTTCTGACCTTTTCTCCAATTTAATGAATGCTGGTTCATTGTATTTTTCATTCCATTATTCCAATTTGAAAGAATGTCATCTATTGGAAATACCCAAGCCTGAGTGCGCGTGTTCATTAAATGGAATGTATTTTCCCCTACGGGGAAAATCGATACGGTTTGGTTGATTATTCGATCGAAAGAATCATTCTCTTTCTCAGTCATATTGAACCATGGATTCTTCCATTTTTTTCTGTGGTCGAAAATCTGATTCCCTAATCTGTTCTTGTGAAGTTCATAGAATAGACTCTGAGCGAAGGCAAATGTATTATTAGCAGAAACCTGATTAGGATTAGTCAGTAATAGAGTGAATCGATCTGTTCTTTTTAGGACGATTGGTTTCAATCGACAAAAATGGAATAGGCGCTCTTTGCAGAATGAAGAAAAAAAGAGATTCCAAGACGAACTGTTTCTAACTCGACTACAAAGGAATTGGTTTATATCCCTCTGATTTTGTCTAATCGTAGTACATCCAGGATCTGATGAAATAGCCAATTTCGGATTTGGAAATTTCGTTTTGATATTCCAGAAATCCGCTCTCCTTTTCCTTTCTAATCTTCTCAAATATTGAAAAACATTTTGTTGTCTTTTCCAACATTGGAAATTTTCCACGGGCTCTTTAGTGGTACGAGAAACCATATATTCATCTATTGACAATATGTCAAAAACAGAATAACGAATTGTTTTTGTCCAATTCTCAATGAATTTTTTTGTTTCTTTTGAAAATGAATTCTCTTTTATAGACGACCTTTTGGTTTCTTTCAATACTTCTTTCGGCCAAGACATTGGAAAATTTCCTGGACACGCGTCATACCCATTTGAAAATTTTTCCAATTGGCTAGATTTTGGAAAAAACAAAAAAAGATGCGAAAAGATCCACAAATTTCTAGTGAAATTGGCTTCCGATGATGTTTCATTTCGAATTTCCATGGAGTTATATATAGGATCAAATAGATTGATCGAATAGTATTTGTTTCTTTCAATCAGACTTTTCTTTTTTAGGTTATATATAAGGACTGGTAATGTAAGTAATACTACAACTTTGCTTTTGGAACTACAACTACGTAGATCCCGTAAAAGTAACGTACTGAGAATCCGAAAGTCAAAGAACTTAATAAGACGTTCTCGATGGGACAAAATTTGAGTAAAAAACCTCACCAAAATCAATTCAGTCCATGGATCGAATGAAGAGCTTTGTATTTGTTTGAAAAAGTTTAACCACCAGGTCAAGAGGCTTGATATGGGTTGTTTAATTCCGGACTCTCTTGGACATTTTCCCGAGGTCCTTTCTTCCGAGATCCAGAGTCTGCTTTTTTGTTCTTGTATCATTGGTTTTTGCCCTCTTTTACAATTCTATATTTTATTACGTGAAATATGGATAGATCCCTCTCAATTCCATATAATAAACCATTGGATTTTTTCGAAAGGTTTTTTGACTAGTTTTTGGTTTTCTGGAAAAGGTAGAATGATCTTTGTGATGGATGAAAAGACATAAAATAAAATAAAAACCTTCGCACTTCATCGAACTTGCGTCAACGATCGAAAAATCGCAAACAACCAAATAAAAGATTATGGCCCGGGCGAACGACGGGGATTGAACCCGCGCGTGGTGGATTCACAATCCACTGCCTTGAGCCACTTGGCTACGTCCGCCCATAAAATCTATCTAATCAACATTACTTTCAAGAAAAGAGTTGTTTTCTGTTCATCCTACGGAATGTGGGCGACTTATTCCAGGAAATCCAACAGGAAATCCAAGTGTTGCAAGATCGGTACTCACTCCCACAAGTTTTTCCGTTGCATTTTCTATGTTTGGCATGATTGGGATATGAGTACTTGGCTACCCTAAGTCGATACTCACTCATATTATCGAATGAATTGATTATTCCGGATGAGCTTTTCTCCAGCATCCATGGCTGAATGGTTAAAGCGCCCAACTCATAATTGGCGAACTCGCGGGTTCAATTCCTGCTGGATGCACATATCTAATTCAAATTCCTTATATATCCTCAAATACAACAGTAAAAAACTCGATATCTTATAATGTGGATATGAACAAAGACAGATAAGGTACCAAACCTCCTTTAGAGGTTTGGTACGATGAAAGGAATACCTAGAATTCTATCTAATTAACCATCTATAGAATTGAATTCCATTGATGCCAAATCAAGAGGAAAATTGTGAGCATTGCGCTCATGCATAACTTCCATACCAAGATTAGCACGATTAATTATATCAGCCCAAGTATTAATAACACGACCTTGACTGTCAACTACAGATTGATTGAAATTGAATCCATTCAAGTTGAACGCCATAGTACTAATACCCAAAGCAGTAAACCAGATACCTACTACGGGCCAAGCCGCTAAGAAGAAATGTAAAGAACGAGAATTATTAAAACTAGCATATTGGAAAATCAATCGACCAAAATAACCGTGAGCCGCGACAATATTATAAGTTTCTTCTTCCTGACCAAATTTGTGATTGTTCTTCTTCCTGACCAAATTTGTGATTGTGATTCTATTCCATATTTAAACCTAAAATAAAAAAATCAATCATATAATGAACATTTCATACAAAAACATACTACATTTTGCTCAGAGTAGTCCGGAAAAATTTCTAACTTCTGGGAAACATCATCGTTGCAAGGGTCGAAATAAAAAAGGTATTATTACAGTACGTCATAGAGGAGGAGGCCATAAACGTCTTTACAGGCAAATTGATTTTCGAAGAAAAGAGAAAGACATCTATGGAAAAATTGTAACCATAGAATATGATCCTAATCGAAATGCGCATATCAGTTTGATATGTTACAAGAATGGGAAAAAGTCCTATATTTTGTCCCCTAGAGGAATCATGATTGGAGATACTATTTTATCTGGTCCAAAAGCTTCTATTTTAATAGGGAATGCCCTACCTTTGAGTGCGGTTTGAATTATGAATTTACGTAATCGGAAAGACCGGTTAGGCCCCGAACCTACTAAATTATCATTGATAATCTAAATTTGACTTAATTTTCAAAGGGAAACTGAGAAAAATATATATATATATAGCAAGTGATAAAAAAAAATAATAATAAATTTTTCATTCTAGATAATATGGAGAATTTTTGATAAAGCATAACAGTGGAGAAGGCAAACTCTTGTTCCAAAGATTATTTTATTCATCTTTGATTTGAAGGTCAGAGGCAAAATCAAAGTTGTACAATGAAATAAATATTTCCAAATAAAACGCCTCCTATGTTATTGAGAACGTGATTTAATAAAGTCATTCAATCTGAATGCTACATGATGAACAGAAGCCAGATGATGGATAAACACCTAGGATGTAAAGAACATCCAGAAAGCTGTATGCCCCGAGAGAGGCTTGTACAGTTTGGGAAAGGATTCTTTTTTTTTTTTTGAATCAAAATCTATTTCAACCAATATCCCTGTGGGTACAACTATACATAATATAGAAACAACGCAGGGTAAAGGAGGACAAGTGGCTCGAGCCGCGGGTACTATAGCCAAATTGATCGCAAAAGAAGGTCAATCCGCGGTATTAAAGTTGCCTTCAGGAGAACTTCGTTTAATACCTTACAACTGTTCAGCCACGGTTGGACAAGTGGGTAATATCCGCTCGAATAACAAAATTTTTAGTAAAGCTGGATCAAAACGGTGGATAGGTAAACGATCAGAAGTACGAGGAATAGTCATGAATGCTGTAGACCATCCACATGGAGGTGGTGAAGGAAAAAGTCCCATAGGAAGAAAAACCCCCATAACTCCTTGGGGTCATTGTACGCTCGGTAAAAAAACCCGAAAAATGGTTCGGTATAGTGATACTTTCATTCTTCGTCGTCAAACTAAGTTAGAATAAAAAAATTAATTGTCTATGAAATATTCAAGAAAAAAAAAAAGTTTAAAACAAGTTTTTGCGGCTACACACTCAAAAAAAAAAGTTTTTATTGCTGATCACTTATTCAAAAAAATAGAAAAACTAGACACAAATATAAAAAAAAAGAAAATACTATTAACTTGGTCTCGAGCATCTACGGTTGTACCCAAAATGATCGGTTATACTATTGCTATTCATAATGGTAAAGAGCATATACCTATTTATATAACAAATAATATGCTTTACCATAAATTAGGAGATTTTGTACCTACTCGTCTTTGCCCGGAACATCCAGGCAAAGACGATAAGAAATCTAAAAAAGACAAGAAATCTAGTCGTTAAATTTCAAGAAAGTGAATATTAAAATATCTAAAAATAAGAGGAATACCGAAGTACGCGTTTTAGCCAAAAATTTAAAAATGTCTACGCAGAAAATGCGTCGAGTAATCGATCAAATTCGTGGTTGTTCTTATGCACAAGCATATACTCTATTGAAATTAATGCCGTATAGAGCTTGTTATCCCATATTCCAACTACTTTGTTCTGCAGGAGCAAATGCTAAAAATAATTTGGGGCTTAAAGAAAAATTTTTATTCATTAGTAGAGCCGAAGTAAACGAGGGTACTGTTTCAAAGAAATATCAAATTAGAGCTAAGGGACGTTCCTTTCGTATAAAAAAAAAAACTTGTCATATAACTATTGTTTTGAAAGAACTATCAAATCTAATTGAATTTGAAAATTCAGAGAATCTGAAAAGGAAAATATCACAATATGGGACATAAAGTAAATCCAATGGGTTTTAGACTTGGTCTAACTCAAAATCATAATTCTGTTTGGTTCGCACAAAAGAGAGAGTATACAAGAACTCTTCGAGAAGATATAAAAATACATAAATGCATCGAATTTTTTTTCCAAAGACATCAGAGAAAATCTTATCTAGGAATTGGACGAATAGAAATTCAGAGAAAGATTGATTTAATCAATATAATAATCTATATAGGATTTCCCATTTTTTTCAAAAATGAAAAAAATGAAATTACACGAGTAAAAAACGATATAAAACGTACTCTTTATTTGCGTGATCAAAAGCTTAACATAAATGCAGAAATATTAGCCAAACCTTATCAAAAAACTAATATACTTGCTGAATATATCGCTTTGCAACTAGAAAAGAGAGTGGCTGTAAAAAAAATATTACAAAAAGCTGTTGAACTAGCCAAAAAAGACGAAATAGAAGGGATTCGTATACGAATTGCAGGACGTCTTGGCGGACGAGAAAGAACTCGTAAGACAAAAATCAAATTAGGCAGAGTTACTTTACAAACACTCCGAGCTGAAATGGATTATTCCTCTTTTACAGTTCGCACAATCCACGGGGCATTAGGAATTCAACTTTGGATCTTCATGAAAGAACAATAATTGTTGTAATTGTTGTAATTACTATAAAAACTATCCCATTATTATATAGAAAAATTAATTATTTAAGATTGAATAGAATTTCCATTTTCTAGTAAAAATTATGCTATGCTTAGTGTGCGACTCGTTAAAACTAAGCTTTTTTTTTACTTTTGAACTTTATTACACGTAAGAAGTATTCTTTCGTGAAGCAAAATAAGATAATATCGAAAAAAAAATCGAAAAATCAATACTATTTTTTATGGTATTGTATGGTTCATAAATAAGCCTACCTTGAAAGTGTAATAAAGCAGAAAAGTCGTTATCGACCTCATTTTATAAAAAGAAAAGAGCTTTGAGTCGATGGGAACTAAGTCAACCAATTCTGTAAAAAAAAAATGAAAGTTAAGCTCCACTGTAGAAGAAAAGTAAACCTAAGCAATATTTTGTTGGAAGCTATAGAAACGATGAAACTTGTGGATATATTGTTATCATAGGATAGGATGATGAATAAAACCAAAAAAAATAAGAAAAATATCTACTAAAGAGTCTATATTCATCTGTGAATCTTATTGTTTAGTTGAAGTTTTCTATTATTGATTTAGAAGTTACTGGCCTAAACTGTTTTAGAATGGAAATCTTTACTATCACAGGGAGCCGGATGATAAAAAATTTTCATGTCCGGTTTTGAATTAGCGAAGGGAATAAAAACTATGATAACGGAATCCATCGACTATAACCCCAAAAAAACGAAATTCCGCAAACAACATAGAGGAAGAATAAAAGGAAAGAGCCACCGGGGTAATCAGATTTTTTTTGGTAAGTTTGCTATTCAAGCACTTGAACCTGCTTGGGTTACAGCTGGACAAATAGAAGCAGGGCGGAGAACAATTACTCGTACTGCTCGACGTGGCATAAAAATATGGATACGTATATTTCCTGACAAGCCTATTACAAAGAAACCCGCTGACACTCGCATGGGTTCAGGAAAAGGTGATACCCTTTTTTGGGTAGCTGTTGTTAAACCAGGTCGAATACTTTATGAGATGGGAGAAGTTTCTGAAACTGTAGCTCGAAGAGCTGCTCAAATAGTAGCTTACAAGATGCGTATACGCACTCAATTTTTAAGAATTTAAATTGCCCAAATCAAAAAAAGATCTTCTTTTATCTTTTTTTGATTTGATACACTAACAAACTTCCTTGGAGGAAAAATGATTCAGCCTCAAACATATTTAAACGTTGCTGATAACAGTGGAGCACGAAAAATAATGTGCATTAGGATTATAGGAGCAAGTTTTCAAAGATATGCGCATATTGGGAATGTAATCATCGCTGTTATTAAAGAAGCAGTTCCTAATGCAAAAATAGAAGAATCTGAAGTTATTAGAGCAGTAGTTATACGTACTTCTAAAGAATTCCAACGTAATGATGGAACAAGAATACAAACTGATGAGAATGCAGCAATTATCGTTGATCAAAAAGGAAATCCAAAGGGAACTCGAGTTTTCGGTCCAGTTCTGCACGAACTGAGACATTGGAATTTTACAAAAATAATTTCATTAGCTCCCGAAGTGTTATGACTAATATGTACAAAGTACATAGAACAGGTTAATTGCAACTTAGACAAATGTCTCTATAAAAAAAAGCATGTTTTTTTGAAAAAAAAAAAAAAAAAATAAAGAGAATTCAAAAAATAGATCAACATGGATACTATTACCAATTTGACTACATCAATCAAAAATGCTTACATAGTAAATAAACGAACAGTTCGAGTACCTGCGACTAGGATTAATGAAAAACTCGGGAAAATACTTTTAAATGAAGGCTTTATAAATAATATTAGAGAGCATAAAGAAGGGAAAAAATCTTTTTTGATTTTTACTTTCAAATACAGGAAAAAGAAAGAAACAAGAATTACCCTAAAACGTATAAGCAAACCTGGTCAGCGAATTTATTCCAATTTTCGAAAAATACCAAAAGTTTTAAACGGGATAGGAATTGTAATTCTTTCTACTTCCCAGGGAATCATGACAGACCACGAAGCTCGACAAAAAAAAATTGGAGGAGAAATCTTGTGTTATGCATGGTAATAGATTCTACCCATTTTTGCTAGATATATATTTTCCAAAAAAGAAACATGAAAATGGAAAAACGACAAAATATGATTGAACTTGAAGGGCTAGTTATTGAGGCACATCCCGCTGGATTTTTTAGAGTCTTATTGGACAATAAAAAAACTGTTCTAGCTTATATTTCGGGTAACATTCGACAAAATAGTATACGAATACTTGTAGGAGATAGAGTCAAAATTGAACTCCATGTTTGTGATTTGACTAAAGGGCGTATAATTCATCGATTTAGAAAAAGCTAATAGAATTTCGTTTCAATTTTCAATAAAACAATAAGCTAGCAAAAAAATATAAAAATGATCCATACTTTTTCTAGCTCAAAGAGCAAAAAAGAATAAACACATTTAATCCAAATAATATGAAACTACGCGCTTCTGTTCGGAAAATTTGTTCGAAATGTCGATTAATTCGTAGAGGAAAGCGAATTTATGTAGTTTGTTTAAATCTAAGACATAAACAAAAACAAGGTTAATTTTTTTTTTCTCTTTTTTTTTTCAATATGCATTTTATAGGCTTAGAAATATATATAACAAATTTTAGGGTATAGCAGTACAATAATGAAACCAAAATCTATGTGGAATTTATCTAAAAATAGACGTATTAAAAAAGAAATACGTAGAGTAGACCGTGGAATCATTCACATACAATCAAGTTTTAACAATACAATTATTACCGTTACCGATGTCTTGGGACATGTGCTTTCTTGGTCGTCTGCTGGTGCATGTGGCTTTAAAGGCCCAAAAAAAGGTTCAGCTTTCGCTGCTCAAACAGCAACAGAAAACATAACTCGTACTGTAGTTATTAACCGCGCAGCCATCCTGATAACGGGTTGTGGTAAGGGACGAGACGCGGCATTACGAGTCATTCAACATAGTCGAATACTGATACGTGCAGTACTTGATATAACACCCAATCCGCATAATGGATGTAGACCTCCTGTCAAAAGACGTGTATAACTTTTCATTATATGATTTGGAATGAACTAAAAACTGCAGAATCTTCACCACGATGGAAGTGCTTGGAATCGAGAACAGACAGTAAACGATCTCATTATGGTCGTTTTTCCATATCTCCGCTTTTTAAAGGTCAAGCTAATACACTAGCTATTGCTATACGAAAAACTTTACTTCAAGAAGTCAAAGGAACATATATTACGTATGCAAGATTTCAAAAAAATATTCTACACGAATATTCTTCCATAATAGGTATTAAAGAATCAGTTCATGACATTTTAATGAACTTGAAACAAATTGTACTTAGAAGTGAATTGTACGGAATTCACGAAGCATCTATTTGTACTGTTGGACCTAAGAATGTAACAGCTCAAGACATCATATTACCATCTTCTATTCAAATCATTGATGATACCCAGCATATAGCTAGCCTTACTAAACGAATCCCCTTCAATGTTACATTGAAGATTGAAAAAAAGAAAAGGTATACTATAGAAAATATGAAACAACCAAAGGACATATTTTTCCCCATAGATGGTGTTTCTTTACCGGTTCAAAATGTGAATTTTAGTATTCATTCTTATAAGAGTTCAGATAACATACAAGAAATGCTTATTTTCGAGATATGGACAAACGGGGGATTAACTCCTAGAGAAACCATTTACGAAGCTTGTTGGAGTTTACTTGACTTAATTATTCCGTTGCTTTGCGTAGAACAAAATATAAAAAATAGCCAAAAGAAACCCAACCCTCTATCTTTAGTAACTAAAGATAGAAACAAAAAAAAATAGGGGGGAGGGTTACGTGAAATAGATTTTTTTTTTATTAAAGTGTATTATACACTTTAATAAAAAAAAATTTGTTATGAAAAACTTTGAGTGAAAATAGACTAAAAATTACATTAGAAAAGTCCTAAGGTTAACGACTCTTCAATAGGCAAAGCAGCTCCGATACCTAACCAAAGGGATAAGGCAGTACCGATAAGAAAAACTGTTGTAGCTACTGGACGACGAAAAGGATTTTGAAATTGATTAACGTTCTCTAAAAAAGGTACTGTTAATAAACCCACAGGTACAGAGATCATCAAAAGGACACCAAAAAATTTATTCGGTACTGTACGAAGTATTTGGAAAACTGGGAAAAAATACCATTCGGGTAAGATTTCTAAAGGAGTTGCAAGAGGATTTGCGGGTTCACCAATCATCGATGGTTCTAACACTGCTAAACCTATCGTACACGCAATAGTACCTAAAATAACTACCGGAAAAATATATAAAAGATCATTAGGCCACGCGGGCTCTCCATAATAATTATGTCCCATTCCTTTAGCTAATCGCGATCTTAGTACAGGATCTTTTAAATCGGGTTTTTTTGTTATTGGGATAAGTAGATCTTATCTTTCTAGATCTATCCCCCGTAAGATCCGGACATGCCAATTTGAATCATCCGGCTCAAACAAGAATTGAAAGAAATAACAAGCAAAGAATTCTATGCTATAAAATGCTTTTACCCAAGTACGCATGAAATAAATTGTGAAACAAAATACTCGCTTTCTGGGTCATCTTCATCCTTGTAATTTTTTTGATAAACAAAAAAAGTCTAAAGTTTATTTTTAACAAGGTATTGACTTGTTAATGAAATTCCCTTTACTTTTCCTTAGATCCTTTTTTTTACTCCGATAGTTATTCTGTTAAAATGCAAAGGAAATGAGTGCATTTTATAACTATGAAAATAAGAAATTGACTAGAATTCACGGAGCCTATACAAATCATAGAAAAAAAAAGTCTACCCAGATTAGGAACTTTCTTTTTCTTTGAGAAAGACGTTGGGATAAGGGGAATACACAGGATCTTTCTGTGGCAGATTTAATCCGACAGGCTTAATCAATAATTCAAGTCACACACTCCCATAATCCATTTTCTCCATTGAATTTTTCTTTTTATTTGAAATCCTTAAGGAAAAGGAAGAATCCGAAGAATCTAGCTCGAAAAAACAAGCAATATTCTTGGCAAGTATGTTATACCCTAAAAAAAAATTATTTTTCTTTTTATAAAGGACCCGAAATACCTTGTTTACGAATCATTAGAAAATGCATTAGCATAAATATTGCACTAAGAAGTGGTAATATAAAGGTATGTAAACTATAGAACCGAGTTAAGGTCGATTGACCCACGCTAACACTTCCACGTAATAACTCAACTAAAGAAGAACCTATTACAGGAATAGCCTCGGGTACGCCAGTTACAATTTTGACTGCCCAATAACCAATTTGGTCCCAAGGTAAAGAATAACCAGTTACACCAAAAGAAACAGTCAGTACAGCTAGAATAACTCCAGTAACCCAAGTTAATTCACGAGGTTTTTTAAAACCACCTGTTAAATAAACACGGAATACATGCAAAATCATCATGAGAACCATCATGCTTGCTGACCATCGATGAATTGATCGAATTAACCAACCAAAATTGACTTCACTTATTATGTACTGAACCGAAGCAAAAGCTTCGGTAACTGTTGGACGATAGTAGAAAGTCATAGCAAAACCGGTGGCCACCTGTACCAAAAAACAAGTTAATGTAATTCCTCCGAGACAATAAAATATATTAACATGAGGAGGAACATATTTACTAGTGATATCATCTGCAATTGCTTGAATCTCTAGACGCTCTTCAAACCAGTCATATACTTTATCGAGATAGGTTAACCCCTTCAAAAAACTGTACATGAAACTTTCCCTTCGTACAGCTTAAACAAAAATACCGTAATTGAGGTAATTATCTATAACATATATAAGATAATGCCAAAATTTCAAGTAGGCTCAATAAAGGCCTTTTGAAGAATCTTTTCTTCCATTCATAATTTATGAATTTCTGTTTAATGAATAGGATTTTGATTGTTTAAACCTGAAAAAGAATTAACAAATTGTTCTAAACCTCAGATTTTGTTTTTACTCCGAAGATTCACTTAACAAAAGGTTCTTTGGGTAAGGTCCTGTTGGATTTTTTCAGAGTCGAAATCTTTGTTGTTATTCATTTAGATACAAAGTAAAAATTACAACAGTAAATCCTAGTTCAGACCTTTTTTCTATAATAAAAAAGAAAACTCGTGCTTTAGAAATTCTAAGTTAACCTCCAACGAGGAAAGATTATCTAAAGATAACAGACTAGTCTTCTGTACTATTAATATCGAATGTAACAAGTCGCACACCCATTTTTTTTTTGTAAATTCTTTTCAAAAATGACACGATCAAACTATCGTAAAACAAAAATAGATATTTTTAGAAAAAGTTTGAGATCCAGTTCTATACCCAACTAACAGGAATTCCGGTCAATAAAATAGACGAATTATAGATCTCCAATAAAAGAGATAAAAATACTGCAAATAAAACCATTGCAACAACCATAAGGGCAGTAGTTCCCCATCCGGGGGCGACTTTACCATATTCACGATTAAGTGGTTTTAAGTAACTCCCTACCCCAGTTTTTCTTGGTCTGGTTCTGGAAGTATCATTCACGGTTTGTGTAGCCATATAAAATATTTTGTTGAAATCTGTTAACTTTGTATACTATGTTTTTATTTATTAATATAGTATAATTAGATAAATTCTTTTTATTAGTTACCTAAAAATGGAAACTGCAAACTTAGTCGCTATCTTTGTATCGTGCTTGCTCGTAAGTTTAACAGGATATGCCCTATATACATCCTTTGGACGACCTTCTGAAGGTCTTATAGACCCCTTTGACAATCATGAAGACTAAAACAAACAAAAAAGGGAAGTCCACATGGACTTCCCTTTTTTGTTTGTTTTATTTAATTTTCTTTTCCTCCTTTAGTCGGAACTTTCGGCGGTTCTCTAAAGAAAATAGCAAAAAATAGAATTCCTAAAGTCGAAACCAAAAGGAATGTATAAACCAATGCTTCCATAGATTCAATCGTTTTTTTTTTTTTTACAACTTTCGTACTAAGTAATAAGTAATAGACGTAAGTCTTTATATGACTTGTTTTTTCGTGGTAGGATCTCCCAATTTTTGGAATGCTCCAAATTCGACTTGCGCATTTAGTTCTGGATCGATACCAGCAAAAATATCTCGGAATAGTGTTCTAGAACCATGCCAAATGTGTCCAAAGAAGAAAAGAAGAGCAAAAGTAGCGTGTCCAAAAGTAAACCAACCTCTTGGACTACTCCGAAAAACCCCATCTGATTTTAAAGTAGCACGATCTAATTCAAAAATTTCCCCCAATTGAGCACGTCTCGCATATTTTTTCACTATAGTAGGATCGCTAAAACTTACTCCATCAAGTTCTCCACCATAAAACTCGACAGTTACGCCGACCTGTTCCACGCTATATTTGGATTCTGACCTCCTAAAAGGAACATCCGCTTTCACAACACCTTCTTTGTCCACTAGAACTACTGGAAATGTTTCAAAAAAAGTAGGCATACGACGAACAAAAAGTTCGTTTCCGTCCTTATCCTTGAAAATGGGGTGTCCTAACCAACCAATAGCTATTCCATCTCCATTGTCCATTGCACCCGCTCGGAATAATCCACCTTTAGCAGGATTGTTTCCAATGTAATCGTAAAAGGCTAGTTTTTCAGGAATTTTAGACCAAGCTTCGGACAGACTTAAATTTTTATTCAAACCAGCGCGAACTCGTCGATCTATTTCTTGTTGAAAGTACCCCTGATCCCATTGATATCGAGTCGGACCAAATAATTCAATTGGGGTTGTTGCTGACCCATACCACATGGTTCCAGCAACAATAAAAGATGCAAAAAAAACAGCAGCAATACTGCTAGATAAAACGGTCTCAATATTTCCCATACGTAATCCTTTATACAATCGTTGAGGAGGACGAACACTGAGATGAAATAGACCCGCGATGATTCCCAATAGACCTGCAGCAACATGATGCGACGCTATTCCTCCTGGAACAAAAGGATCAAAGCCTTCAGCTCCCCAAGCTGGGCTTACAGGTTGTATTTTTCCAGTAAGTCCAAAAGGATCAGAAATCCAAATTCCAGGACCATATAAACCTGTAACATGAAAAGCTCCGAATCCAAAGCAAACTACTCCGGAAAGAAATAAATGAATACCAAAAATTTTTGGTAAATCTAAAGAAGGTTTTCCTGTGCGCGGATCTGTAAATATTTCAAGATCCCAGTATACCCAATGCCAGATCGCTGATAAAAAACATAAACCTGAAAACACAATATGAGCTCCAGCGACACCCTCGTAACTCCAAAATCCCGGATTAGCTTCAGTTTCTCCAGTAATACTCCATCCGCCCCAAGATTCTTTTATTCCTAAACGAGTCATAAAAGGTAAAATAAACATACCTTGTCTCCACATAGGATCAAGAACAGGATCAGATGGGTCAAAAACTGCTAATTCATACAAAGCCATTGAACCGGCCCAACCCGCTACTAAAGCTGTATGCATTATATGCACAGAAATTAACCGGCCAGGATCATTCAAGAAAACAATATGCACACGATACCAAGGTAAACCCATTAAACACCTCTTTTTCAAAAAAAAAAGATTGAACTTTCTTACATTATAAAAACACACTGAATTTTAGGTTGGAACATCCTTCCTTTTATAAAACTATGTTGAATAAAAATACCGGTAGGAGAAGCAAAAATATTTTATCTTTTATGTTTCAATTTACAAAATTTAAGGATTGGTACCATTAAACAAAATACTTACAAAATTTGGAAAACAAAAAGAAAGAGAAGAAGGAGAATAAAAAGATAAAAAAAAGGATCTAAAAAAAATGCCCCTTGGTATCCCAAAAGTTCATTTTTTTGGTGAAGATGACCCTCCGTCAAGAAAAGAAGATGATAGAACTCCTCAAGAGATTCAATTTAATCACTTTTTTGAAGAGACAACAATACCTAAGCCTAAATGAAAGAATGAGACCCCATGTACTTTTTCGGTTCTAAGATCAAAAAAAACTAAGAATAATATAATGCATGAGGCACCTATTATGACTTTGGCAAAAGATAACAAAACAAGAAAGAATAAAGAGCCGAAAAACAAAGATAATAAAAAGAAAAAAAAGAAGTTTTGGACTAGGCTGACTTATAGTGTGACTTGAATCTCATATAGATTTTATGGAATTTTTCCATTCATTTCCCGTCTGATGGAATGATTTACTTTATTGGATCATTTTTTTTTTTGGAAAAGAACCCAACGCATAAAGTATTCTTATATTTTTCATTTTTATACTATAAAAGAAAGTTAAATCCAAGGTTATTTTGAAATTTCATTCATTTCCGCCCATCCAACTTTTCAGCAGATATAATCTATATATATATATATATTAATTAGATTCTACTCTTAGTCATCTTAGTATATAAACCTAACTTACATAAACTTCCTTAATCTATAAGTAAGAGGAATAAGAGATCATTTGTATAGGAATAGAAGTAAAACCTAAAGATTAGATGCAGAACTCGGTAAAGGGAACAAGCAAACTGTTTTGTTTAATTTTAAACATTTCAGAAAGTAGTCCAATACTTTTGAAATTTAGAATTATTAGCGTTACAAAAAAAAAATTGGACCAAGTTTTGGAAAACAAATAGCCTTTTTCGTTTCCTAGCGACTAGAGCCGTATGTTGGGAAAAGTACACGTACGGTTCACAAGGAGAGATTGCTCTTATCTACTCCAATCGACGTAATGTCTAGAACTCGTTGTATTTTTTTAGGGCAACCCGTTGATGAAGATATTGGAAGTATATTTGTAGGTATTTTGCTTTACTTGTTTATAGACGATATACGTAAAGGAAAAAGTAGACAGATTTTCATGTATATAAACTCGTGTGGCGGAGCTATATTACCCGGTTTAAGTATCTTTGATATTATGCTTCAGCTTAGAGAAACAATACATACAATCGGTCTTGGCCTAGTTGCTTCAACAGCAACCTTAGTTTTAAGTGCCGGAACCTTTGGATTTCGTAATACAGGACCTCATAGTAGAATAATGATCCACCAACCAAGAGCATCTCTTCGTGATGGACCAGCCTGGCTTTTTGCGAAGGACGCTTTTTTTGTTCAACAGTTGCGAAAAATGATTGTACAATGTTATTGTCTCAGAACACCCCAATTCGAAGAATTAATAGAAAATGCCCTTGACAAAAATACTTACATGTCACCAGAGGAAGCAGTTGATTTCGGACTTGTTGATAGAGTAGCACTTCCAATGTGGGAACCAAACAAGGAAGAACCTCCCTTTGAAATTCCAGAAGAAGGAAACGAAGGTTTTGGGCTAATCCCAAACCATGTTTTAGAAGAAGCTAGAAGAGCTAGAAAGATTAGAAGCACTAAAGGTGCTGTACAAGATTGAGCAAAACCTTTCTCTACAATTCGACGAATAAATAATCAACTCTAGGATAGAGAGAAGTTCAAGATAAAAAAAAGAGTTTTCTAAAGCCTGGTTAGGATTGATCCTAACCAGTAAAATTGAATAAACCACCAAAATGCCCACACTTCCTCAACTTATTAGAATTGCGAGACAACCAAAAAAAAAGGTAGGCAGTTCTCGTGCTCTTCAAAAATGTCCTCAACGCAGAGGAGTTTGTGCTAGGGTGTATGTGCGACTCGTTTAGATCAGAAAAAACTAGAACGTTCTTCCAAGAAGAGCTTTCTTGTTATCAAAAAGTAAAGATCTATCATCTCTAGGAAGATGAAATTTATGGTTTTTGTTGGTGCAAATCCAATCACTTGGATCTGAGATGAAAAGCAATTCCTCTTTGGCAGAAAACAGTCATTCGGAGCAGGGAATCATCAAAATGAAAAACTTCTTTTTGTTGCAAATGACGGAAAAATAAGATCAGCTACTCCGCTAATTCTCGAAATAACATGTCGTTACTGTACTTTAAATTTTTTGAAGTTTTTAAAGAAATTTCCTTTTTTTGGGGGGGGAGGGGTAGAGCTGAAGACGGTAGATAATACAAATTACCAAAAGCATACTCTTTTAGTTTTAGCTCCGGCATATAGAGAGGACCTCGCCGTTAGAGAAAGAACCATATAGACGAAGAAACCCATAATTATTCAAATCTTTTAGTGAAATAAGTGATTCTTTTTGGTTGGGAAGGTTAGAATAGCTAAAGCCTTTGGAACATTTCTTTTCCAAAAAAGAAAAGTCAGTATATAAATAAACTAAACATATATATATATATAAGAATTTAAATTAATGACCAGAGTAAAACGCGGATATATAACTCGACGTCGCCGAAACAAAAATCTCGCTTTTGCGTCAGGATTTCACGGGTCCCATTCCAAACAGTTCCGAGCTGCTAAGCAGCAGAAGCAAAAAGCTCTAACCTCGGCTAAACGCGATCGACTGAAACAAAAGAGAAATTTTCGCTGCTTGTGGATTGTTCGAATTAATGCAGCAGTTCGTCGTTTAGGGGTTCCTTACAATAAATACATAAACTGTATGTACAAAAAGCGGTTACCTTCAAATCGGAAAACACTTGCGCAAATAGCTACATTAGAGAATAATTCTTTTTATATCATTTCGAAAAACATTTTGGCATAAAAAGAAAAAAAAAATCCCCGGGGATCCCCTCCGGGAAATGGAAAATCATGAACTTTGACGTCACTCATAAAAAAACGCAAAAATTACAATTTTTTCAACTTTTTTTTGACCATAAAAGGTAGCAACCCTAGAATACGAGCTCGTTTAATAGCAATAGATATAAGACGTTGTTGTTTACAGGTTAAATTATTCACTTTCCTGGATAAGATTTTTCCGCGCTGGCTAATAAATTGATTAATTAGACTCATATTTTTATAATTAATCTGATTCTCTGACTTTATTAGATTAGGTTTTTTTGGAACTTTTGGGTAACGTTTCCGACTACCAGATGGTATCTCAGGCTTATATCGTTTAAAATCAAAAGATTGCTTAGACATATTAATATCGTTTAAATAAAAGGTTTATGAGAAAATAGTTTCTGTGAACTGTTGTTGTTATGTATTCCGTTTATTTCTTTCTCTCTTTGTGAATGGTATGTTTCAAACAAAAAGGACAAAATTTCTTTAATGCCAAGGGCATGGATGTATTGTATCGATTCTTTTTAGTTGTATATCTAAAAAGGTTACAATTAATACATTCTAAAAAAATTACCACTCGTGCGCCTATGTTTTCTGACATTTTTGTAGTAGTCTATTTTATTTATTTTTTTGAATCAAAAAAAGAACGTCAGGCGATATATTCCTAGTTCCATCAATTTATTTCAAATCCTTTTTTTTTTATTTATAATATAGAGCGTTAAAAAGAAAAAGGAAAACTAAGAGCATCCGGGAAAAACCGATTTATTTCAATTAAAAAACCAGCTAAAGAACCAAACCATAAAGTTGCTAAAACGGGTGCTGTCGAAAGATATTTTTTTATATATTGCATAAAGCATTTATTTTCCTTTTATATTTAAAAGTACTTTAAAAAGTCGACTAATTCTAGCATTACCTAACCTAGGTAAGAAACGTTACTAATTTCTTATAGTATGACGGCGTTTGAATTTTCTATTTTGTCGAAAAAAAAGACTTTTCGTATGTATTAGAGATTAAAATAACATTGTTGATTAATCCATTGATTCTAAGGGATGTAGCGCAGCTTGGGTAGCGCGTTTGTTTTGGGTACAAAATGTCACAGGTTCAAATCCTGTCATCCCTATCTATTCATTAAAACTAATCGGACTAGCTAGTCTTTAATCACAGAGAGTGGATTAAGTCATATCCCAAAAAAGCGCTCTTAGTTTAGCTTGGCAGAACGTAGGTCTCCAAAGCCTAATTCCATAGGTTCAAATCCTACAGAGCGTGATTCTGATAATTCAGTGCCTGAATTAAAACTCCAACTGATCGCCGCATCGATACTGTAAATATGCTGTTACAAAAATTCCAGCCAAAGTAATAGGAATTAAACCTAATACAATTCCGGATAACAGAGTTTCAACCATTTTCATTCAAAAAATTAGAAATTATAGCTATATCAAATAGTACCATGAAATCGCGATGGAATTCCATAATCAAACATTTTTTTTTCAATGAAACAATGTCAAAAAAATTGATTTAAATAAGTCTTATCTTGCTAAACCCAATAAATAGAATTAAGGTGAAAAAAAGAAAAACTAATAAAAACCCAAAATAACTAATTAGAATAGGCATGAAACAACTAAAATCAATTCAATAATGATATATTTAAGAGATAAATAACTAAAGTTTTATAATAAGTAAGATATAGTACCGACGTTTCTATAATATAAAAAAAAGATATATTTTCTTTTTAATTTTAATTAAAGAGTGGTTCAAACAATTTTCTATCAAATTGTTAGTATAATGGTCAAGTAGAAATCCATCCTAACTTATTTTAATTTTTAGAATTTACAAAAGAAAAGACCGTAAAAACCTTTTTCTGCTTTTGTATTTTCTAGTTTAGGGGATCAATTCCCTTTGCCGATATAAAATAGAATTAATATTCATTAATTCATTATTATTGGAGTTGCATATGTCTGGAAATACCGGAGAACGATCCTTTGCGGACATTCTTACAAGTATTCGATACTGGGTTATTCATAGCATTACTATACCTTCTCTGTTTGTTGCAGGTTGGTTATTCGTCAGTACAGGGTTGGCTTATGATGTTTTTGGAAGTCCTCGACCAAACGAGTATTTCACAGAAAATCAACAGGAAGTTCCTTTAATAACTGGCCGTTTTGATTCTTTAGAACAGCTGGAGAATTTTACTAAATCTTTTTAGGAGACACTAATGACTATAGATAGAATCTATCCAATTTTTACCGTTCGATGGCTGGCTATTCACGGTTTAGCTGTCCCTACAGTCTTTTTTTTGGGATCCATTTCTGCAATGCAGTTCATCCAACGATAAAATATTAAGCTATGACACAATCAAATCCGAACGAACAAAGTGTAGAATTAAATCGTACCAGCCTATACTGGGGATTGTTACTTATTTTTGTACTTGCTGTTTTATTCTCCAGTTACTTTTTCAATTAAAAAAAAAACACACACAAATTTTTTTTCATTCTGAAAGAAATGATTTATAACAAAATTTAGGACGATTTTTTTTTGAGTATAACTATTAAATTTCAATAAAATGGAAAAGGAGTAATAAACATGGCTGATACTACCGGGAGAATACCTCTTTGGTTGGTAGGTACCGTAACGGGTATTCTTGTAATTAGTTTGGTCGGTATCTTTTTCTACGGCTCCTATTCAGGATTAGGGTCATCCCTATAATAAAAAAAATATACTTAACTGACCTTACCTTAAAAGGTAAGGTCGGCATCTTTCAAACTTTTAGTCAAAGTATGATGACCTATCATAAAAACGAAAAAAAAAAAAAGAGAAAATACGAGCTAAAAATTCATTTCGGATAATTGAACTTTTTCAAATTGTTTCTTTTTAAGTACCAGAAAAATCTGCGCCAAAACAACCGACGTTAAGAAGAATAAAAGACCTTGAATACGAAATGGGTCTTGCAGTACTATTTCCGCATTTACCTGACCAAATCCACCCACATTAGGATTATTTGTTAATGGTTGATCTGCCTTAACAAAATCACCTTCCGAAACAAGAAGTTCGGGGCCCGGAGGTATTATGTCAACACCAGATCGGCCTTGCGATATATTCTCAATCAGTACCTCGTATCCCCCTTTCTCTTTACGTAAAATTTTGCTGATTCTACCCGTTAATGAAGCATTAAATATTGTATTATTGCTTTGGCTACCATCAGGATAAACTTGACCTCTTCCTCTATTACCTCCGGCATATATAGGATATTTCCAGAAGTGCGATTCTTTTTTTAGAGCAGGATCCGGGGATAGGATTGGAAATACAATTTCCTTGTATTTTTGACCAGGAATAGGACCTATTACAAGAATATTTTTTTGGAAGGGGCGATAATTTTGAAAAGGTAGATTACCTATTTTTTCTTTTATTTCAGGAGAAATACGATCCGGAGGAGCTAGTTCAAAACCTTCGGGTAAGATTAAAACAGCTCCTACATTTAAGTTTCCCTTTTTCCCGTTAACTAGAACTTGTTTGATTTGTGTGTCATAAGGAATTTTCACAACTGCTTCAAAAACGCTATTAGGAAGCACAGATTGCGGAACTTCGATCTCTACAGGTTTTTTAGCCAAGTGGCAGTTGGCGCATACAATACGTCCAGTAGGTTCTCGAGGATTCTCATAACTTTTTTGGGCAAAAATAGGATATGCTTTTGAAAAAGAAATACGAGTTGTTATATTTATCGTTATGAAAGTGGAGATTGATAGAACCACCAATATTCTAATCCAATCAGAAACATTTTTTTTTTCCATCATTTTTCGTTTAAAATTTTTTTTTTGAAGAATCGAGAACTATTCTTTATCTCCGTTTCATTTATTATTCAACCTAAAGATGGTTTTTCATTTTACATTTATTCTTTAATATTATAAATCGAGAAGAAAAAAGGCCTGATTTTTTATTCATTCATCGAATGATAGATTACTACAAGAGACGGAGATATACGATTAAATCGGCGGAAAATCCAATATTTCAAAATTGTATCTAGAATAACAGGAAAAGTTGAAACAAGACTAAAAATGATTTGGTCATTATGCACAAATCCATAATTTTCAGAAATCCAACTGATAAGGACTTCCCAACCATGAGGTGAATGGAACCCAATGCATAGATCAGTCATTAAAAGAATTGAAAAAGCTTTCATTGTATCGTTTATACTATAGAAAATTTCTCGAATCCAAGAAAAGAAAATTGTAAGCTTTTTTTGACTCATAAAAAGAAAAGTGCTTAGAATAATAAATTCTAAAAGATTTGTTCCTAAATGTGTAACTATTTGGATACAATCTTTTTTGTACAACTCGAACAAAAAATTTTTTTTTAAATGTGTTTCCGAAAAATCTTCTACTGTTGTTTCAAAGAGCAAAAGTTCTTCTATTTGACTAACTCTTACTAGATTATTTTCTTCTTGTAAATAATCTAATATTTTGGATGAACTAGTATTCCACCAAAAAGTGACCCACGATTCTACGCATTTTTCTAGTGAAATAGAAATTAGACACGGCAATACTATAAAACATGCAACATATCGTAAAGAAACAGCTGCTCTATTTTGTGTAACTTCTATGTGATGAATAACTAATGAACTTGATTTATTCATGAGTTCTGATCGAAGTCGAGATATAATACGAATTATAGAATGAGGTATCAAACCCATGGATTCTTCTCAATTCATTTTTAAAATGAAAACTACAAATATTTTTATAGAATTGTCTATGTCTAATCAAACTCCTTCAATAGACACACGCAAAAAACGAGCTAATTCTACAGCTTTTTGTTCCATTTCTTTTTGATGAATTTTTTCCCCAGTACGAGCTAAAGGAATGTCTGGTAATCCCCTTACTTTCATATAAAGGACATGGTGGCTAGAAAAAAGACTTTTTTGTACTTGCATTGTGATCATCTGAACATTTTCGATAGAAAATCGTAAATAAACACGACGAGTTCTTCCTGGGAATCCCCAACGAAAAAGACATATAATTCCTTTTTTTTCATCAATCTGATTGTAACCACTACCCACATCAAAAAAAATTGTACACCAAAAATAAAAGCTAAAAAAAAGGCCTGCAATACCATAAAAACACATTATAATCCCTTGTGGAATAAAAAGTATTTTTTCAAAAAACAGTAGGGGTATAAGGTTCCTGCCAAGATAACTTGAAAATCCAACTAGAAAAAAACCTAATGCACCTGCAAAAAGAACAGAGGCAAACAAAAAATTACTTTTTCTTCGAGAACCTTGGATAGACTCTATCCAAAGCCTTTTTGATTGATGATTCATATAAGTCATATCTCAATTAAATTGAAGTGAAGAGAAGGAATAAGCAAGGGCGAGACGGGCTATTCCTTACTTTCACTAGCTTTGTATCAACATTTTTAAGATTGGGAAACTAATTCTTCGTTTTCATAATATTTCATCTTTTTGGATGTACAAAAAAGAAAGTACCATTGTAAGGGCCGAGAAAACTAAACCCACTATAGGTACAAAAATGGAAGATAAGTTAGAATTTACCATAGAAAAAAATAGAAATTTGTTTCTTTTTCTTTCTAACATTGTATATTATTCACAGACAATGCTAGAAAGAAAAATCGCACATCTGGAAGTGTATAAAGTTTTTTCTATATGAAATCTATTATGAGCTAGAAGGGGGTTGAACCCTTGACATCATGGTCTGGAACCGTGGGCTCTTTTCCACTGAGCTGCTAACTCCTGACCAAAAATACTAAGTAAACTCCAACAAGAATCAATGAAAGAGTCTGGGTAGACCCCCAGACCCCCGAAAAATAGAAATCAAAAGTTTCCTAGTTGAAACTACTATAGCGTATCCACACTATCAAATTCAAACTTGATTTCTTTCCATACTTCACAAGCAGCAGCTAGTTCAGGACTCCACTTACAAGCTTCACGAATTACTTCATTCCCTTCACGAGCAAGATCACGTCCTTCATTACGAGCTTGGACACAAGCTTCTAAAGCAACCCGATTAGCTACGGCACCGGGTGCATTTCCCCAAGGATGTCCTAAGGTTCCTCCACCAAATTGTAATACAGCGTCATCTCCAAAGATATCGGTCAAAGCAGGCATATGCCAAACGTGAATACCTCCTGAAGCAACAGGCAGAACACCTGGCATAGATACCCAATCTTGCTCGAAATAAATACCACGACTTCGATCTTTTTCAATAAAGTCATCACGAAGTAAATCCACAAAACCTAAAGTAATTTCTCGTTCTCCTTCAAGTTTACCTACGACAGTACCGGCATGAATATGATCTCCACCGGACATTCGTAATGCTTTAGCCAGTACACGGAAGTGCATACCATGATTTTTTTGTCTATCAATAACTGCATGCATTGCACGATGAATATGAAGAAGTAAGCCATTATCTCGGCAATAATGAGCTAAAGTGGTATTTGCAGTGAAACCTCCTGTTAAATAATCATGCATAACAATCGGAACCCCTAATTCTCTTGCGAATACTGCTCTTTTTATCATTTCTTCACATGTACCCGCAGTAGCATTTAAGTAATGTCCCTTAATTTCACCTGTTTCAGCTTGAGCTTTATAAAGAGCTTCCGCGCAAAAAACAAAGCGATCTCTCCAACGCATAAAGGGTTGAGAATTTACATTTTCATCATCTTTAGTAAAATCTAGTCCGCCACGAAGACATTCATAAACTGCTCTACCGTAATTTTTAGCAGATAGACCTAATTTAGGTTTGATGGTACATCCCAACAAAGGACGTCCATATTTGTTTAATTTATCTCTTTCTACTTGGATCCCATGAGGTGGACCTTGAAATGTTTTGATATAAGCAGGAGGAATTCGCAAATCTTCTAGGCGTAGAGCTCGTAGAGCTTTAAAACCAAAAACATTCCCCACAATAGAAGTAAACATGTTAGTAACAGAACCTTCTTCAAAAAGGTCCAAAGGATATGCTACATAAGCAATAAATTGATTGTCTTCTCCCGGAACAGGTTCGATATCATAGCATCGTCCTTTGTAACGATCAAGACTAGTAAGACCATCAGTCCAAACTGTGGTCCATGTACCTGTAGAAGATTCAGCAGCTACCGCTGCGCCTGCTTCCTCGGGCGGTACTCCGGGTTGAGGAGTTACTCGGAATGCTGCCAAGATATCAGTGTTCTTAGTCTGATACTCTGGAGTATAATAAGTTAATCTATAATCTTTAACACCAGCTTTAAATCCTACGCTTGCTTTAGTTTCTGTTTTTGGTGACATAAGTCCCTCCCTAAATCAAATCATATTTCTGACAAGAACGAGGTCTGCTCGACATTTTCTTTTATAGACTCTTTTCTTCCTTATTGGTGGATTTTGGATACACTTTTTATTTTAAAATTTTTTTATATATAATGCAACCCAATTTTTACTTTGAAAAGTCATTCTTCTCAGAATATTTCTAGGTTAAATGTATAAATATAAAAAAGATGTAGTTTATTTTCTTATTCATTGAATATGTAAAACAAAAAAAGATTGAATTATGCTATTAACCTACTACAAAAGAGTAAAATAAAATCGAGTTAGTTTTTGACTGATTCAATTGATTTGATATGGACTTCTTGGATTTTTTCAATCATGCTTTTAATTTTGATTTTTATGAGAACCCAAAGTTTTATTTTTTTTGTATCAACAAAGATACAAAAAAATGTAGGACATATTACTCAAATAATTGGTCCGGTACTGGATGTATCCTTCCCTCTGGGGAATCTACCTAATATTTACAATTCTTTGATTGTGAAAGGTCAAATAGGCAGTAAGGAAATTAATATTACTTGTGAAGTACAACAGTTATTGGGAAACAATACAGTTAGAACTGTAGCTATGAGCGCGACAGACGGTTTGATGAGAGGAATGAAAGTAATTGATACAGGAGCTCCTCTTAGTGTACCCGTCGGTAAAATGACTCTGGGACGAATTTTCAACGTTCTTGGAGAACCTGTTGATAATTTAGGTCCTATAGACACAAGTACAACATTTCCTATTCATCGACCCGCCCCTGCCTTTTCACAATTAGATATTAATTTGGCAATTTTTGAAACAGGCATTAAAGTCGTGGACCTTTTAGCACCTTACCGACGTGGTGGCAAAATTGGTCTCTTTGGGGGAGCAGGAGTGGGTAAAACAGTGCTAATTATGGAGTTAATCAATAACATAGCTAAAGCTCATGGTGGTGTTTCCGTTTTTGGCGGCGTAGGAGAACGTACTCGTGAAGGAAATGATCTTTACATGGAAATGAAGGAATCCGGAGTAATCAATGAAAAAAATATAATAGAATCCAAAGTAGCTCTGGTCTATGGCCAAATGAATGAACCACCAGGAGCTCGTATGAGAGTTGGTTTAACCGCCCTAACTATGGCAGAATATTTCCGAGATGTGAACGAACAAGATGTACTTTTATTTATAGATAATATTTTCCGCTTTGTTCAAGCTGGATCTGAAGTATCCGCTCTATTGGGCAGAATGCCCTCTGCTGTAGGTTATCAACCAACCCTTAGTACAGAAATGGGTTCTTTGCAAGAGAGAATAACTTCTACTAAAAAAGGGTCTATAACCTCTATCCAAGCAGTTTATGTACCTGCGGACGACTTGACTGATCCCGCTCCTGCTACAACATTTGCACATTTGGATGCTACTACTGTACTTTCTAGAGGATTAGCTGCCAAAGGAATCTACCCAGCAGTTGACCCATTAGATTCCACATCTACTATGCTTCAACCTAGGATTGTAGGTGAAAAACATTATGAAATTGCACAAGAAGTGAAACAAACCTTGCAACGTTACAAAGAACTTCAAGATATTATAGCTATTCTTGGACTAGATGAATTATCAGAAGAAGACCGATTAACTGTAGCCAGAGCACGAAAAATTGAACGTTTTTTATCACAGCCCTTTTTTGTAGCAGAGGTTTTTACGGGTTCCCCAGGGAAATATGTTAGTCTTATTGAAACAACAAGAGGTTTTCAAATGATTCTTGCCGGAGATTTAGATGGTCTCCCTGAACAATCCTTTTACTTGATTGGTAATATCGATGAAGTTATAAAATGATAAGAGAAATCTACCGCGAAGGCTATTAATAAGTAAAATTTGAATTTAAAAAAATGACACTAAATCTTCGTGTATTAACTCCTACTCGAGTTGTTTGGGATTCCCAAGTAAAAGAAATCATACTTTCCACTAATAGTGGTAAAATTGGCATCTTACCAAACCATGCTTCACTTGTTACTGCTGTGGATATAGCGGTTATGAAAATACGTATTAATGAAAAATGGTCTACTATTGCTTTGATGGGTGGTTTTGCCAAGATAGAGCAAAATCAAATTATTTTATGGGTAAATGATGCAGAGAAGGGTGTTGACATTGATCCTCAAGAAGCACAGGAAGTTTTTCAACAAGCTAAAGCTAACGCAAATCGAGTTCTAGGCAAAAGACAAAAAATTGAAGTTGATCTAGCTATCAAAAGAGCTAGAACCAGATTAGAAGCTATAAACGCAGTTTTACCTAATTAGAGCTCCCCCCCCCCCCCCTTTTTTTCGGGGGGGCTCGAGCCAGTCTTAGAAGATTTCGATTTATACCTACTATTGGATTTGAACCAATGACTCTCGCCTTATGAAAGCGATACTCTAACCACTGAGTTAAGTAGGTCATATACATATAAATAACATTGTTGCAAACAATGATATATTAAAACATAGATAATATCCTTTTCTCATCAAATTGATTCAATAAAATGAAAAATGACCTTGACAGAAAAGGATCTGTTTAACAGAAAAGGATCTGTTTATATATATATCAGGAGGGAAAAATAGTATAATTAGAAGCAATAGAAATTTTGATTCATCTGAGTTGAGATGATATGGTCTCGGTTTCATCTCCATTCAAAGTATATAACGAGTATGAAACCTCAGAAAAATGGTTATTACTTAATGAACTTTGAGGTGTATAAGAAATCAAAATCTAGGTCTTAGTCTATGTTCATCAAAGAAAAACTCTTTGCAAGATGGATGAGATTTTGTGAGAAATATAAAAAAAATATCAAGCAAAAAGAAGAGTCATCAAGACAATATGATTAGGATTCTGCTTTACCAAGAAGGTTCGAGTAAAAAAAGAATTAATCGAAATCACAGCATAAGGATAAAGCTTTAAATTACTTTACTTAATAGTAATCAAAACAGAATTGAATACCAGGAACCAGAATTGAACTGGTGACACGAGAATTTTCAGTCCTCTGCTCTACCAACTGAGCTATCCCGGCCGGTAACACGAATTTTTTCTCACAGAGTGATAACTAAACTTACTATGACTATGCTCACCCTTTATTTGAAAATAAACTAATAAATTAGTCAATCCAACACTAATATTTGCAATATTTTCCCAAACTTGGGGATAGAGGGACTTGAACCCTCAAGGTCTCGTAGACCAACGGATTTTCTGACTACTCCAAATTTCATTGGTGCTGAAAAGAACATGTAGAAATGGGCTCTCTCTTTATTCGCTCTATAACGGATTTCTTTTCTCTCTAGAAAATGAAATCCAGTTGATTTGAATGATATTCATAGTTAGAATAACTTCCATCGAGTCTCTGCACCTATCTACCTTTTTTAGTCAGAGAATCCTCTGACTTTGATTTGGCTCAGGATTGCCCATTCGAACTATCTCGGGTTTCCCTGTATTGGAAAGCTATCATTTAGTAGGATTTCCTACTAAAGCTCAATTTAATCAAGTCCGTAGCGTGTACCAATTCCGCCATATCCCCTTCTACTTAAGTGTAAGAAGCCTAGTATTCAGATCAACAAATTTTCAAAATGTTCAAACTCAAAAACAAAGCTAGACGTTTCTTTTTTTCAAGAAAAAATTAGTTTGTTCTAGAATAGTTTCGCATAAATCAACTATTGCAGCATTAGACTGTTTTGCTTAGTTCAAAGGTTAGAGCATCGCACTTGTAATGTGATGCTAATCGGTTCGATCTCGATAGCAGACTTTTTCCTATTTCTGTTATCTCTAGAATAGAAAGAAAATGTGAGGGTATAGAAAATATCTGCAGATAGATAGATAGATAGATAGATAGCAAAATCAAAGATGGAAAAAGTTCTTTTTACTCATAGCAAAAAGAACTTGATAGAATAGATCGGGACTGACGGGACTCGAACCCGCAACTTCCGTCTTGACAGGGCGGTACTCTAACCAATTGAACTACAATCCCTTTACTTTTTTTTAGTTTTTAGTAAACTTGGTCCGATCTTTTTTTTCCTTCCCAGCAAGTATCTGCTTGTTCTCTTTTCTATCTAACAACATTGAAACTAAAGCTTTGGGTCGAGCTGGATTTGAACCAGCGTAGGTATAATGCCAACGAGTTTACAGCCCGTCCCCATTAACCACTCGGGCATCGACCCGGAAAGAGAAAAGACTTTTTAAACCACTCCTTTTCTCGTACCCCTAGGGGAAGTCGAATCCCCGCTGCCTCCTTGAAAGAGAGATGTCCTGGGCCACTAGACGATAGGGGCCAGTATTCGCATAATATCCAACAAACTAGGAATTTGTCAAGTTCATAAACGTGGTTTTTGGATAATATCTAAGAATCCATAGTCCGAATATTTTGGACTGAAAAGTTTTCTGGGACGAAAGGATTCGAACCTTTGTAATAACAGGACCAAAACCTGTTGCCTTACCGCTTGGCGACGTCCCATTTTTATGTTTTCTGCTTTTCAACACTGTGTAGTGTAATATAAATAGAACTTAGATATTATTTGGTCATAATTTTGAAAAAGTTAAAAATTAGGAGCGGGGGGTTGATCTTTTTCTATTAGATCTAGTAAAATAATGTCTGAAAAAATTTTCAGTCAAACGATTCCTTTTTAAACAAACAATATAAACTCAAAACTGATTGATGGAGACCTGTAATGCTAACTATTCTTTTTTTCCAAAATACTTTTAGCAATCTTTTTTTTTGTAAACTACCCGAAGCTTATGCGAATTTTGATCCACTTGTGAATATAATGCCAATAATTCCCGTGTTTTTTTTTCTATTGGCTTTTGTTTGGCAAGCAGTCGTAAGTTTTCGCTAAAAAAAATATGTGTTTTTATTTATTAATCTAATTAAAGATCTCGGAGATTACGCAATGCTTACTCTTAAGGTATTTGTTTATACAATAGTGATTTTCTTTATTTCCCTTTTTATCTTTGGATTTCTATCAAATGACCCAGGGCGTAATCCTGGCCGTAAAGAAGAAGGTTAATTAATTTCAATCAATAATAACATAACGGAGAGAGAGGGATTCGAACCCTCGATACGGGATTGTCCGTACAACGGATTAGCAATCCGCCGCTTTGGTCCTCTCAGCCATCTCTCCTAGCGAGAAAAAGATTAAGTTCATCACTTGCTGTGAATATATAAAAAGATTAAGTTATCGTGTCTTGACAAAAAAAAAGAGTTTTTTCTTTGTTCTAGATAGAAACTAAATAGATAATTATTCATAAAGTTCTTTCCCCAATTGGAAAGCTAAAATACTTGTTATCAAAGCCAAAACAAGGGCTAGCAACAATTGACCTTCTGATATCATTTGTCCCCTCCTTTTTTTTATTTCGTTTTTCCTTTCCATTTTATTATTCTTATTATTTCATTGTAACAATGAATTTTGCAGAAGGCTATAAAAAAAGGAAAACAGGCGGGTAATTCCTCCAAAATAGAATAAAAATGCAATTTAGTTATAGATGACTTTCGTTTATTTGAAGTTTGCACTTGGTGACCCTTAGGTTACTGAAGACCACAAAACCTATAAATAGATAACGAAACAAGCAGAAAGTTGGAATTTCTAGTTATTTTTTTCATTTATAAAAATCGACTTAACAAAAACAAAAAAAAATGAACCCATATATGGGAGAAACTAACCTTTACTAGTTGGATATCCCCCATGAGCCGAATGAAATGAAATTTTGTGTTCGATTCTCAATTAGAAGCATTCGAAATGTGTCATAACCTTTAACCCTCCAAGCTAATTATGCGGGTTCTATTTCCATGAAATGCTACCTGCTATTCTAGAAAACAATGGAATTCAAAATTTTTTTCTATGTTGATCACGAAAACTCGTGATCAACATAGAAAAAAAAAGAGAGAAAGAGCGTCCATCGTCTAATGGATAGGACAGAGGTCTTCTAAACCTTAAATATAGGTTCAAATCCTATTGGACGCATTATTTTTTTAATTGAAGAACAAAAAGTTCAATTTGTTCTTTAATAGCTTCTCTTAACATCGTTTCTGCTTCTTCGGTTAATGTCTTAGTTGTACGTATAATTTCTCCGAATTGAGGTTTACTATTTTTTAAATACTCTCGTAATTGATCTAGAAATTTTTTAACAAATTGAACTTCGAATCGATCTAGATATCCATTTGTCCCAATAAAAATAGTAGCTATTTGCTCTTCAACACTTAAAGGGGCTGCTTGAGGTTGTTTGAGTAGCTCGCGTAACCGTTGACCTCTTGCTAATTGATCTTGAGTACCTTTATCAAGATCAGAAGCGAATTGGGCAAAGGCTTCTAACTCTGCAAATTGAGCTAACTCTAATTTCAATTTTCCGGCTACTTGCTTCATTGCTTTTATCTGAGCCGCGGATCCGACTCTAGATACAGAAAGACCTACATTAATGGCAGGGCGTATCCCTGCATTGAAGAGATCGGCAGACAAAAAAATTTGTCCATCAGTAATAGAAATTACATTAGTAGGAATATACGCTGAAACGTCTCCAGCTTGTGTTTCTACTATAGGTAGAGCAGTAAGACTTCCTTCACCCAACTGATTATTTAATTTAGCTGCTCGTTCAAGTAAGCGCGAATGTAAAAAGAAAACATCTCCAGGGTAAGCTTCCCGGCCAGGTGGTCTTCTTAATAGAAGAGACATTTGTCGATAAGCTTGTGCTTGTTTAGATAAATCATCATAAATTATTAAAGTATGTTGCTTTTTATACATGAAATATTCAGCTAAAGCTGCTCCTGTATAAGGAGCAAGATATTGTAGTGTAGCAGGCGAATCTGCAGGTTCGGATACAACAATAGTATATTCTATTGAGCTACGTTCTCGTAATGTTTTAACTACCTGAGCTACAGAAGAAGCCTTTTGACCAATTGCTACATAGACACATATAACATTTTGTCCTTTTTGGTTAAGAATAGTATCTGTAGCTACGGCTGTCTTACCAGTCTGTCTGTCGCCAATAATTAATTCTCGTTGACCTCGTCCTATAGGAATCATAGAATCAATAGCAATAAGTCCTGTTTGAAGAGGTTCATAGACGGACCGGCGCGAGATAATACCCGGAGCAGGAGATTCAATCAGTCGGACTTCCGAAGCAGAAATTGGACCTCTGCCGTCAATAGGTTGGGCTAAAGCGTCTACAATACGACCTAAAAAAGCATCACTTACTGGTATCTGCGCAATTTTACCTGTTGCTTTCACGGAACCTCCTTCTTTAATTGTCAAACCATCCCCCATTAAAACAACTCCAACATTATTAGTCTCTAAATTTAGAGCAATACCGATTGTACCATCTTCAAATTCGACCAATTCCCCTGCCATTACTTCACAAAGACCATGAATACGAGCAATACCGTCTCCTACTTGAAGTACAATGCCCATATTAATCACTTGGACTTCGTTATTATATTGCTCGATTTGGTCACGTATAAGACTACTAATTTCGTCAGGCCGAATAGTTATCATGACTCCTCCTAATATATCTGTTTTGAAAAAAAGGAAAACCTATCTAGTCAAAAATTCTTTTCATGTCTTTAAGCTGATCAATATTATAGTCGATAATATATAAATGCAATTCGTTATTCAAGCAGTTAGTTAAAGTTATTAAAGCGTTTCGTAAAGCTTGACAAGAAACTTGTTGTCTTACCTGATCAATTACTATTTGTTGTTCAAAGCAAACAGTTTCATTTTTAGAATCTTCCAGTTGTTTTAAATTTGCTGAAGCAGCTTTAATGAGATTTTCTTTTTCTTCTTCAATTTGTAGGTATCCGTTTTTTCGAATTTCATTTACTCTTTTTTCAACATCTCGTAACCGAGCTCGAGCCTTCTCAAGTTGATCGGCAGCTCCGTTACATAAATCTTCTGAATTTTGAATAGTTTGACAAATCTTGAGTTTACGATTATCTAATAGATTACTTAATGAAAGTAGATCATCTCTTCTTTAATCCCCGAAATTTGAATAAATAATCTCTTCCCAAACCGAACATGAAATTTTCATTTCATTCGGCTCTCTTGCTCAGTTTCCGGTACCAAGCCTGCCTTTCTGCTTAAGAGGTATGAAACATCTTTTAACTATGAAGACTCTTTTGTCAAGGGGGAATTTTTTTCTTTTTGTTTGACAAAGTTGTTTTTTTCCTTTGAATAATATCTCTTTTGTGTAGGTTGTTAGTTCAATTTCGCATAAATTGGGAGATCCCGATTCTTTTACTGTTTCCAGAGATATGAATATTATCTATCTAGTGGAGTAATCTCCAACTATGTCCTTTAACACAACACTAGACACAGTGGTGGAAAGAATACACCCTGTTCTATTCAATTTGGACTTTAAGCAGTTCTGCTTTAACCATTCAACGAACATTCTCCGTACTCATTAATTACGAAATGCGGTAGTACTTCTCTAGTCCCCGTATAGAAGTAATTCGTTGAGATTATGCACTTTTGTATCTTATTGAAAGTGCAGCTGATTCATCTCAGCTATATTATTCAAAACTACAACTCGCACACACTCCCTTTCCAAAAAATATGAGTATGCCAAACACTACACTTAAATTGATTATATTTGTTTCCAAAATATTAGTATTTAATCCAAAGCCTTCAGCTAAGGGCCAATAGCTTAAATAAACGAAAGAATCAATTACTTTTTTCATATGGTCTCCCCTTATAGATAAAAATTTTGCAAAATCAAAAATTCCGTCATTCCAACACCTTTTGTACTTAGTTTTATTAATTTAGAAAAGTTTATAAATAAACAGCTCAATTTTTGGTATTTATGATCTCATTACTTATTCAGAGAGTAACAGTAGAAAACTTTTGTTTCGAGGCAGCCCCTCCAGGACAAGTAATTCCGTAGAGGGGAAGATTGAATTCTCAAACAAAAGGATTAGCAAATAGCAGTGCTAAAGCAACAACTAACCCATAAATAGTTAAAGCTTCCATAAATGCTAAACTTAACAATAATGTACCTCGTATTTTACCTTCTGCTTCAGGTTGTCTCGCAATACCCTCTAGAGCTTGACCGGCAGCAGTCCCTTGGCCAACACCCGGCCCAATAGAAGCAAGTCCGACGGCTAACCCAGCAGCAATAACAGAAGCGGCAGAAATCATAGGATTCATAATAATCTCCTTTTACTTAAAAAAATGTATTGAATAGTTGATAATACTAAAAACCTAGTTAGTATACTTTTTTTCAGCTTAGTCCATTGAATATTTTATTAAGATTGGATTCCTATAAATGATTTAATCATGATTTTCTAAGGATTCACCTATATAAGCTGCAGCGAGAGTCGCAAAAATGAGAGCCTGAATTCCGCTTGTGAATAATCCTAGAAACATTACAGGTATAGGAACAACTAAAGGAACTAGAGAAACAAGAACGGCGACTACTAATTCATCTGCCAAAATATTTCCAAAAAGTCGAAAACTAAGTGATAAAGGCTTGGTAAAATCTTCTAAGATATTAATTGGTAACAATATTGGAGTTGGTTGAATATATTTACCAAAAAAACTTAATCCTTTTTTTGAAAGACCCGCATAGAAATAGGCTACTGACGTAAGTAAAGCTAAAGCAACTGTAGTATTAATGTCATTTGTAGGTGCAGCCAATTCGCCGTGCGGTATTTGAAAAATACCCCAAGGAACAAGAGCACCGGACCAGTTAGAAACAAAGATAAAAAAAAATAAGCTTCCAATAAAAGGAAGCCAAGAAACATAATGTTCCTCGCCAATTTGAGTTCTGGTCAAATCTCGAAGAAATTCAAGAATGTATTCAGCAAAATTTTGTTTTCCGGTTGGAATAGTTTGCGGATCTCGAATAGTTATAATAGCGAAACCTAGTAAAATAGCAATAACAAACCAAGAAGTTATAAGTACTTGTCCATGAGCTTGAAACCCGCCTATTTGCCAATACAAGTGTTGGCCTACCTCTACACCAGAAATTTCTCCAAAATGATTGAAATTATTTAGTATACTAATACTATTTTGCAATATGTTCATATTATCCTTTTTCAAAAAAATCACTTATTTTTTTCTGAAGGAATGATTTCTGAATTTTCACTAAAAAAAAAAAAAAAATGAAGAGCGAGCTTTGCGCTTACTTCGAAAAATGATTTGACTAATTATTATAACCAGAAGAAACAGCTGACATTAATTTGTTCAGAATTAATCCAACGGATCCACGGGCATCATCATTGGCTGGAATTGGAATATCTACGAAATCTGGATCACAATTAGTATCAACTAAACTAATTGTGGGAATGCCCAGCGCTCTGCATTCTCTAACAGCAGTAGATTCCTTTTGTTGATCAACGATTATTACAATATCAGGTAACTTTTTCATATAGAAAATTCCTTCTAAATACTGTTGTAGAAGTTCTAATTGCTTTTCAATAAGTGCAATTTCTTTTTTCGTACGTCTTCGATGGAACAGTCCCGACTTATATTTTTGTTTCAAATTTCTAAACCTCTCAAGTTTTTCTTTTGTGGTAGACCAATTCGTTAACAAGCCACCCTGCCATTTGTAGTTGATATAATGACATCCAGTTTTTTTGGCAGTTGATGCTATTAAATCAGCTGCATACCCTTTCGTGCCAACTAGAAGGAATTCCTTTCGTTTTCTCGCGGCATCCATTAAAAGATCGCAAGCTTCAGATAAAAAAAGAATTGTTCGAACTAGATTGATAATATGTAAATTTCCACGTTCAGTCAAAATATAACAACGCATTTTCGGATTCAACTCATTTTTTTGATGTCCGAGATGAACTGCTACTTTTATCATATCTTTGAAAACATTCTTTTTAGAAACACGCCTTTTTTTTTTGAAAACGTTTGTCATGTTTTGCTTTTCTCTTCTCTAAAAGAATTTCCATTCCTACGGAATCTATGACTTTTCTAAATTTTTAGTTTTCTATTCTTTTTTTAGAATAGAAAAAAAAAAAAAACGAAGATTTTTTTGTTTAGTTTCGCTTTTTGAAACCTTTTGATTTTTTTTTTTCCATTTTCCAGTACCGGCGGGTATTTTACTACTGAGAATCAAATTTTCCTTCAGTCCTTTCAACCAATCAATCCGACCTTGAAAAGCAGCTTTAGCTAAAACTCGAGTAGTTTCCTGAAAACTGGCCTCCGATATAAAACTTGTAGTTTCAAAAGATGATTTTGTTATCCCCAAAATTTTTGTTTGATAGTGGATTACCTCGTCGAAAGCCCGATCTAGTTTTTGTGCTCGCGAAAAGAAAACGAGCTCTCCTGGTAAAAAAACATTAAGCATTACGTCCTTAGACACAAGTACTCTTGAGGTCATTTGCTGTATAATAAGCTCTAAGTGTTTCTCACATATATGTACTCCTTGAGATTGATAAACTTTTTGTATTTGATTGACTAAATGAATTTGACCTTGCGTCAAAGTTATTTTAGTACTTATGACTAAACCCCAAAAACTTCCAAGAGTTATTGTCATATCTTGGTTCCATTTTCGAAAGCTATTTTCTAAACTTTGTACTACAGGATTTTTTGAATGTGCCTCTAAAAATTGTTCCACTTTTGGAAGACCTCGTGTTATATCACTAGATTGAAATCTTTCATACAAATAGGTTATTAACGAATTTCCTTGGTTAATCATTTCTGCGTAATTACCATGAATAGTAGATTTTGGAGTAGCCAAGTAGGGTTTAGCTAATCGCACTATTAAAGATTTTTCACGAATAACGATAATTTGTCCCGATTCTGAAAATGATTCATTTCTTGATATAGCAAATTTTTGCCAAAGCAATTGGCCAAGATTTTTTATTGGGAATTTTTGCTCACAGTTCTTTTTTGAATTTGAAAAAAAAGTAATTCTTTTTGTTGGAGATTCCCAAAATTTGCTATTTTCGTCCATAATATAACATTTAGGGGCTTCGAAAACTTTTAAATAGTTGTAAAGACTCTTAAACAATCTTTTCTTACAATTTAGAAAAACTTTATGAATACGATATAAATGCCCTAAAAAACTTACTTCTTCAAATTCGTTTATGATATCTAAAGTTTGTAATAGTTTTATTTGAAAATAATCAGATGTTGCTAGAATAATCCAAGACAAACTTTTGTCTTCCTTAGATAATGAACGAAAAGTTGCTGTATACTTTTTGCTGGAAGATAAAAGTTTAGCTTGATGAAAAAATATTACTAAATTTTTTAGATTGTGTTTTTGATTTATCGGAGTCAAACTAAGTTCAATCATGTCGATAATAATCTTCTTTGTTCGTATGGACGTAATACATGTATAAGCCCTAGGTTCCCTAGGTTTTATCGATTTGTTTTCCCAAATCAAAATTAAACAATTCCAAATCAGATGAACATTCGTTTTGAGATTTTTGATTTCATGGAAAAAATTGTTCTCTTTTATATGTAACTTGTTTTCTTCTCTAAAAAGATCTGTACAAAAGCGTACTTTTGATGAATTCTTAGGTTTTTGATATTCTAGGGTGGTTTGTAGTAATACAAATGATTTTTTCTTGTAAGCCCTTTTTTTTTGAAAATAGTTCCTTTCTAATTGCAATTCTTTAAAAATATTTTTTTGTTTGCGTCTAAATATGTGTAAAGATTTTTTGATCTTTCTATAGCTATAAAAATAGATGTTTATGGATAATATTTTCGCAAAAATAGTTGGTTTTTTTTTGTGAAATTGGACTAGTCCAAAAACTTGTTTTTTTTTATTACCGATTTTTTGTGTGTCTACTCGACAAAAAATATGATCAAGCAAGAAAAATTTGTTAGACGAATAAATACATTCTAGAAATTCTGAGTTCACAATCTTATATTGAGAATTGTTCCATATATAGAAACTTGTATTTCTATTCAAAAGACCGTTTCGGGAAATTTTTAGAATACAATTAGGAAAAAGTAGTCTATGTTCCTTTTTTTGTCTTTTTGAAACAGTAAGCAATGGAACCAGAATGCGATTTTTTTGTTTCTTTCCTTTAATATTGCAATCAAAATTATCCAAAAATTTTGGAATAGAGATAAAAAATTTATTTTGAATGAATTTTTCTTCGGAACGATAAAAGGACAAATTTTGTAGTAAATTGTCTACAGAAGAGTCGAAATCATTTTGCTGTTTGGTAATCAGCAAGGGAATAGTTACTTGATCTTGATCTTTAGGAAACGGAAAAGCTAGTCTTGGTTTGCATATAGTTCCTGATAATATCCATAAATGACCCGCTTCAAGTGTACAATGAACATTACCTTGGACATTTTTTGGTTCATGCCATAGAAGAGTACTCCAGTGCATTTCTCCGTTTAATTCTGAATATATATATTTAATAACTTTTTCCTTTAAAAAAGAAATTTTAGTATGAATTTCAGCAATAAGTTGTTCCGATTCTACATTTTGGTAATTTTGAACAAAAATCCAACTTTTTGTTGGAATAATCGAATAATCCAACTTATCACCACTATCCTTTATAATTAAAAATAAACTTTTAGAACAAATATAAGCAGGATGCCCATAATATGTACGAATAGGATAAACTAACTTTGGATTGAATTGAATCCTTCCGTTGAAAGGCGCTCGTATAGTTCCTGCGATATTACCTGTAAAAACTCCTCCGGTATGAAAAGTCCTTAATGTTAATTGAGTTCCCGGTTCCCCGATAGATTGACCGGCAATAATACCTACTGCTTCTCCCAATTCGATCAAGTTATTGTGACTAAGACTTTGACCATAACATAATTGACAAATCCAAGATAGACTTTTGCAAGTAAAAGGACTTCGTATAGATATTGATTGGACCGAAAGACTGACGAATTGCTTAAAAAGTCCAGCACTAATTTCTTGATTGCGCGTAGCAACACATCTTTTATTTATATATACATGATCTGCTAATACACGCCCCATTATCTTGTTCAAAAAATTGATTTTTCCGATCTTTGTATGGGGACTATAAAAAATACCTTGAGTACTACCACAATCAATTTTACGTACAACTATATGTTGTACGACTTCAACAAGTCTACGTGTAATATAGCCAGCATCCGCTGTTCGTATAGCAGTATCCACAACTCCTTTACGAGCTCCATAGGAGGAAATTATATATTCTGTTAAAGAGAGCCCTTCCTGGAAATTGCCCTGAATGGGTAGATCCACGATTTTTCCTTGGGGATCTGACATTAACCCTCGCATACCTAGTAATTGGTGAACTTGAGATTTATTTCCCCGAGCTCCCGAGAAAGACATCATATAGACTGGATTCAAAGGTTCTATTATATGAAATTTAGGGTGCATTTCTTCTTTCAAAAATTCACTTGTAGTATGCCATCTTTCCATTAATTGACGTAATGTTTCGACTGTATGCAAATTGCCGAGAATATTTTGCTTTTCCGAATAAAAAGCTTGTTGGTCTTCTTCTTTAACAAGCCATCCTTTCGATGGCACTGCTAAAAGATCATCAATTGCTAATGAAAAAGATGCTTCAGTAGCTTGGTGAAACCCCAAAAATTTCAATTGATCCAAAATATGCGATGTACATGTCATTCCCAAGAGATCAATTAATTTTTGAATAAGCTCTTTCATGGCAGTTATATCCATCACTTTATTATAAAAATGAACTTGGTTTTTTTGTTTCATAACAAGAAACCTCCGCAATTATCTAATTCAGCAAAGTATTCCAGTCCTCAAATAAAAGACCTCCTTGATCTCTCTGTACACATAAAAGATAAGAGATTTAGAAAGCGGGCGTCGTTTGAGAGGATTCAAAAAGCTTTGAGGTTGTTTTTATAGCATTTTTGATTTCTCGATTGAAAAGAACACGACCTACGGTCGTTCGAATATATATACAAATAATTTGTTCTATTCGATCGTTTTGAGTCACATAATGTTCATAAATTTGCTGAGATAAGCCCTTAGGGTGATATTGAATTTCAATAGGGACTTCTCGGGCTGTTGGGGTAAGAATACTTCCATTTGCTACTTTCCATTTCAACCATAAAGGGTTGTTTAATTGGACTTGTTTTTTTTGAAATGCTATGAACACATGATTAAAACTTAAGAAATAAGTATTCTTTTTTCTAAAAAAAATGATCTCTTTTGATTGAAATGGGTGATATCTTATTTCGTAAATATCTTGTGGTTTTTCAACAGTTAATATATAAAGTCCAAGAAGCATATCTTGTGTTGGTATTGTAATAGGACTTCCATGACTTGTAGATAAAATATTTGTATAAGAAAACATAAGTAAACGGGCTTCTACAATAGCTTCTGGAGATAAAGGTACATGAACAGCCATTTGGTCTCCGTCAAAGTCTGCATTAAATCCCGTACAAACTAATGGATGTAAACGAATGGCATGCTCTTTTACTAGAATTGGTTGAAACGCTAATATTCCAAATTTGTGGAGAGTAGGTGCTCGATTTAACAATACAGGGTGCCCCAGCATTACTTTTTTAAGTATTTTCCAAACAATGTTTTTCCGTTTTTGAATCAAATTTTTAGCAGCTCTCAGATTGGAAGCAAAACCTCGTCCAATAAGACTACGAATTAAAAAAGGTTGAAAAAGCTTGATTGCCATTTCTCGAGGTAACCCACATTGATGCAATGCCAGAGAAGGACCCACTATAATAACGGATCGACCTGAATAATCTACTCGTTTTCCAAGTAAATTTGTACGAAATCTTCCTTCTTTACCCGCAATCACATCTGAAAATGACTTATATGGTCTATTATGAAAATTTCTCGGTTGTCCGACGGTTCTGTCATTGTCTAGAAGTGCATCTACGGCTTCTTGGAGTAATCGTTTTTGAAGAGTCAAGAAATCTCCTGTTGAATAAAAGGGACCGCCTTGCATTTCGAAACTAGTTTGAAGATTCTTATTCCGAATAAGAACTTTTTGATAAAGTTTATTCAAATCTGACTCCACAACCATTTGTTGACCCAAAGCAAAAATAGGTCTTAATTCGGGGGGAAGAACTGGTAATAAACATAGAACCATCCATTCTGGTTGGATTTTTGCTTGGATCAAATATTTAGCAAATTTTATGCGTCTGCTCAAAAAATGGTTTCTTTGTTGTATTTTGTTTTTACCTCTTTGAATTTTGTAATTTTTTAAGAGCTTTTTCCATTCAATATATGACTGATCCAGAAGAATACGAAGATCCAAACCAGTTAATTGTTTCTGTATAGCATTTCCACCAATAGCTATTTCTCTTTCTTGAAATTCGACAAAATTCCAACCAGAAATATAAGGAACAATAAAATCCATCCACGATGGAATGTCTTCATGTTGTAATAGACCCCGGAATCGTGATATAGTAGGTCTATTAGTTGTGGGCCTAGCAAGAAAAATATTTGGATAGATTATCTATCTCCCTCTAGAATCGGACGTGAAAGTTATCTTTTCATACGACTCAAGTCACTCTAAAAAGTTTTGGTAAAAAACTTCTCTTTAGCTTGGATAAGCAAAAGAAAACTATCCAAAAAAGTACCCATTGCTCACGTTCTAAAATTAGCAAAATTTAAAAATAGAATTATTGAGTAGTCTTTTCCCAATAGTTTTTTTCGAAAAAAAAAAATTTTTAGACTTGGGGTTTACTTGTCTGTTGTTCGTTTTTTTTTTGAACTTAATCTTTTAGGTCTCTGTCCCACTTCGATGGTTAGAATACTTATGAAAAGTTATATGCAACGATTCTATTTCTATAACCATAGCTAGCGTCTATTTTAGAGAGGAAACTGATTCAACTTAAAGAGACTAATCCCTAAAAAAAATATTTTACCGAAGCCAAAAAGCAGATAAAACCTTGGACTAATTTCTATTTCTCACTATTTTCTAAGCTTCATGGTATTCATTCTGAGGAAGACATGTCAGAATTGAGAGCATTCTAATGATAGCTAGAATGACAGTTTGGTCTGTATAGTCGGAACTTAGGATCAAGTCACACGTTGCAGTATACTAGGTCTTTTATTTCGGAATTTTTTTTCCCAATTAACATCGCGATATAACTAGGGATGCGTTTGAAATACCAGATATGAGTTACTGGACATACTAATTGAATGTACCCCATTCGGTATCTTCGAACTCGAGAGTCTATAAGTTCAACTCCACAATGTTCACAAATGGAAGTTTTTTTCTTTTTCCGATCTCCAAAGGGGAAGCCTTTCTTTTCTTCTCCAGGCTTTTTTTCACAAGCACAAACTCCATTTTTCACGGGTCCAAAAATCCGTTCACAAAATAATCCGTTTCTTTTTGGTTTATTTGTTACTAAGTCGATAGTCCTTGGATTGAGTACTTGTCCAACCTTTTCTCCATTGGGTAAAGTTTTTTCACACCAAGCACGAATCTGTTCAGGCGAAACTAATGTAATTCTCAGTTTTTGATGTTTTTTCTTTGAGTCAATCATAAGCAATTTGATTGAAATTGAATTTATTTTCTATCTGAAAGTTTTTTTCTGATATAATAGTATGATTCAATTCTAAAGCTAAAGATCGTAATTCTCGAATAAGCACGCGAAAGGACTCCGTAGCAGTTTCAGCTTTAGGTACTGAATGCCCATCTAATATGGATCTAAGTATTTTAGTACGAGTTTTTAGATGGTCAGATTTGACAGTAAGCATCTCTTGTAAAATAGAAGCAACACCAAAACTTTCTAAAGCCCAAACTTCCATTTCTCCAAGTCGTTGACCTCCTCCTTTTGATTTTCCTTGTACAGGTTGTTGTGTTATCCTTGCATAACTTCCGGTGGAACGGGCGTGCATTTTATCATAAACTTGATGAATTAATTTCATCATATAAGCTTTTCCTACGGTTACAGGTTGTTCCAAAATTTCCCCTGTTTTTCCATCAAAAATCTTGGTTTTTCCAAGATGTTCCAGTTCGAAAACCCATGGATTCACTGTTTGTTCACTAGCTTTGTGAAGTTCATTAAAAACTAATTTTCTAGAAGCTTCTTGCTCATATCTTTCGTCAAAGGGTGGTATTCTATACTGTTTGTTCATTAAGGTTCCTGCTAAACCAAGTAAACATTCAAAAATTTGTCCTACATTCATCCGAGAAGGTACTCCCAAAGGGTTTAATATCATATCTACAGGTTTCCCGTTTTGTAAAAACGGCATTTCTTGCCTAGACAAAACTTTGGAAATAATTCCTTTATTACCGTGCCTTCCGGCGACTTTGTCGCCTACTTGTATTTTACGTTTTTGTAAAATATATACATGCACTTTTTCTGAATCATTCTCCCCAGGGTCAGTTTGATCATTTTTTTCAAAATCATCTTCTATATCATCATCTTCGTGATGGCTTTTTCTTAAATTATCTTGCCATAATGTTTGAAGTTTGATCCAATTTACATCAATAACTCGACCTTTGCCATTTGCTTTTAGACAAGTTTCTTTTGTCCGAGGAGTACAAAAAAGATCTTGTAATAATCTTAGTTCTGGAAAACGCAAGACTTCCTGGGAGGAACGAGGTTTTAATTTGCCCACTAAAACATCACCCGGTTGTATCCAAGAACCTACCCTAACAATACCATTTTCATCCAAATGACGAAGTGAGTAAGCTTCGATTTGAGGTATTTCTTTTGTTAAAATCTCACACTCTGCCATATAAATCATAGTTTCATACCTTGTAATATGAAAAGAAGTAAAAATTTCTTCATAGATAAGACGTTCATTGATAAGGATTGCGTCTTCAAAATTGTATCCTTGCCATGGCATATACGCTACTAATATATTTTTTCCTAAGCAGAGCTCCCCTCCTATTGTGGTCGAACCATCTGCCATAAATTGCCCTCTTTTCACATAGTTACCCTGATTTACTTGAGGTTTTTGATGAATCAAAATATTGCTATTAGAGCGTTGATATATCTCTAAAATTGTTTCTATTGTTTTTCTGTTCAGGGATGACACAATAGTCTTCGAATCAAAATATTCGATTCTTCCTTCTTGAATACTTGTTGCTAAAATTCTTGAATCGAGTGCTACTTGGCCTTCTAGGCCAGTTCCAACAATGCATTTTTCTGGTTGAAGTAATGGGACAGCTTGACGCTGCATATTTGAACCCATTAAAGCGCGAGTCGCATCATTGTGTTCTAGAAAAGGAATCAGAGAAACTCCAATGGAAAAATATTGTAAAGGCAAAATACTTCTGAAATGGATTTGTTCCCATGCAACAGATAGAAAATCTTGGCGATATTGAGTTGGAGTATTTTTCTTTTCTGGAAGTTTATGATCTACCGCCAACAAATTTTCTAAAGCTATTCGGTAATTTTTATCTTCATTTGGCAATAGATAAGAAACCATATGGTCTTCATTGGATTTTTTCGTTACATTATAGAATGGACTTTTTAAAAAACCAAAATCATCAACGTTTACGGAATTTGCAAGTGAGGCGATAAGCCCGGCATTCTGCCCTTCAGGAGTATTAATTGGACAAAAACGTCCATAATAACTAGGATGAATATCTCGTGCGCGAAAACTAGCAGTTCGCTCCGTTAAACCTCCAGGGCCTAAAAAGCTAACTTTTCTTCCATGAAGTATTTCTGCTAACGGATTCGTTTGCTCTAAAAATTGTGATAGGGGGTGTAACCCAAAAAAATGTTTCAAAGTTCTTGTTAATTGGGTGGAAATAAATGGAAACTCTGGGAACATTATTTGTTTATTCTGGGTATTTTCAAGTATTTCTATTGTTTGCATATTTTTTTGAATTAAAACTTTCACACGATTTAGAGCTAATCCAACTTCTTTTTTTAAGAAATCTGACACGGAACAGAAATGTCGATTTTGAAGGTGATCGATATTATCGATCGTACCCAAACCATAACTTACTTTAATCAGATAATCTACAATAGCTAATACATCTTGCGGTAATAAAAAAATTTCGTTATCAGGTATATCGAGGTTTAACTTTTGATTTAGATTTCGTCTACCAATTCTTCCTAATTCACATCTTTTTGAAATAAAGTTAGTCAATTTCTTATATAGAAACTCTGAAAAAGCAAAATCACTACTATCGCATTTCATGGATTCGAGTTCTTCATAAAAGGTAAGAATGGGGCCCCCCTTTCGTGAAAGTTTTTGTTTCATTTTTTCGTTCCAAATTAATTCCCAACCTTCAAATCCTGTTAGATTATAAGTATTATAAAGAACCTCTTCAATTTTTAGACCCATAGTGAATAAGAAAACTAAAATAGAAACTTTTTTCTTTCTGCTTATACGAACCCATAGTTTTTTTTTGATATCAATTTCGAATTTCAACCTTTCTCCACAATCAGAGATTAGAGTGCCAGTATATATATTTCCAGCTTTTTTTTGTTCTAAACTATAGTAGATACCGGGACTTCTTATTATTTGATTAACTACGACCCTATAATTTCCATTTATTACAAATGTTCCATGATCATTCATCAAAGGAATATCTCCGAGATATATCATTCTTTTCCTTTTCATTTGTTTCCAATAAATAAAAATTCCTGGTACATAAAATTTTGAAGAAAATGTAAAACGTTGATATACCGCATTCCTTTCTGTTGTTGGGGGTTCCATGATTTTATAATTTTTACCAAAAAAAAATTTGACTTCTTTTTCAGTATTAGAAATTTGTGGAAAATCAACTAGTTTTTCAAATATATCCTTTTCAATGAAACGGAAAAACCCTTTCATTTGTATTTGACTAAAATCGGGAATTGTAAACATAAACATTTTCTTTTTTTTTTTTAATTCTTTTCTTTTATATAGAACTCATATAGAGAAAAACTGTTTTCTTTTTTTTTTTTTATGGATTTGGCACTTAGAAAAAAGAGGTTTTATTTTGACTTGCATTGGTTTTTGTTTTAGACTATAGTAAACACACAAAATCAAGAATGAAACAAACATTATTTTACTAAAAATTGATGGGTTTGGCGGCATAGCCAAGTGGTAAGGCAGAGGACTGCAAATCCCTGATCCCCCAGTTCAAATCTGGGTGTCGCCTACTTTTTTGTGGTCAAGAAACTTTTTTAACTATTTTTTAACTATTATTTAATTGAAATCTCCGATCTTTTCTACTTTGCACAATTGTTATTAATTTTCTTATCATTAGTAATAAAAAAGGAAATTTTTTATATGGATATAACCGGTATTGCTTGGGCTGCTTTAATGGTAGTGTTTACCTTTTCGCTTTCACTTGTAGTATGGGGAAGAAGTGGACTCTAAAAAAGAATCTAATGCTTTTTAATACGGGTATATTAGTAGTAGTATCAATCTTTTTTTTGATACGACTACTAATATTTATAAACGAATTTGTAATCAATCAATTGTTTTCGCTGATTGTTTTTACATAAATGATGACTAGAAAAGCAGTAGGAATCGAAATAAAAAGTGCAACAGCAATAAGTGCTAGAATATTGACTTCCATAATCTAATTTTTTAGAATTGTTTTGAATTGAACTTTTTTGAAATCTGTAATTGTTTGAGAATGGACTTAATGGATTAATCCAACTATTTCTTCTTTTTTAAAAAATTTGCTTGTCAGAATGACATATTATACCGTAAAGTAGTTCTATATGCCCATAAGATTTTTGAAGATATAATCGTTTTGAAGATATTATGAAATTAGAAGAAAGGGCCTAAGGTTTCAAAAGTAAAAAAAAAATTGCTGCTACCTTGTCATGAAACAAGATATAGGCCGGATAAGGTCTAACATATTATTCTAACAAAAGAAAAATTTGTGAAATGGAAGGAAAAGGAATGCTTTTTATGTCCCGTTATTTAGGACCTCGGTTCAAAATCATACGCCGTCTTAAAACATTACCAGGACTTACGAGTAAAAGACCTAAATATAAAAAACGTGTTCACCGATCTTCTCGACCCTGGTGGAAAAAATCTCAATATCTCGTTTGTTTACAAGAAAAACAAAAAATTCGTTTTCATTATGGCTTAACAGAACGACAATTACGGCAATATGTTCATATTGCTAAAAATGCTCAGGGGTCAACAGGCCAGGTCTTACTTCAATTACTTGAAATGCGTTTAGATAATATTCTTTTTCGATTAGGTATAGCTCGTACTATTCCTGGAGCCAGGCAACTAGTTAATCATAGACATATTTTAGTCAATCATCATATAGTGGATATACCAAGTTATCGTTGTAAACCCCAAGATATTATAACTTTAAAAGGAAAAGATCCAGAAAGACTGAGAATTCGAATGAAAAAAAGTTGGGGTCAACTTTGGAAAAATAGAAATAGAGTACCACATTATTTGACCTTCAATTTGTCACAAAATAAAGGAATAGTTAATAAAATTATAGATACAAAAGATCTTCAATTAAAAATTAAAGAAATGCTAGTTATAGAATATTATTCTCGGCGGATTTAATCCAAAAAATGGGGTTTCGATCTTTTCCAAAAGAGAAAAAACGGGAAATGCGGAAAGAGAGGGATTTGAACCCTCGGTAGACATAAGTCTATATAGCATTTCCAATGCTACGTCTTGAACCACTCGACCATCTTTCCTCGGGTAATCTCCTCCCCATAAAAACTTATGGAATTGGAATTTCCTATTCTATTATTTTTGTAGTAAGCATTTCTATGTGATGAAACTCATTCCAAAAGGAACTGAAGCAAAAAAAAAAAAAACAATTTGATCACTATGCCCAGATCTCAAAAAAATGAGAATTTTATAGATAAAACGTTCACGATATTAGCAGATATTATATTAAAAATAATTCCAACGGTTTTAACAGAAAAACAAGCCTTTGCTTACTACAGAGATGGTGTGATTTGATTTTTTGGCCTTTTTTTTTCTTTCGAATAAACCTTCGATGTAAGGCCAAAAAACTTATGTTTAGTGAAGGTGAGTCTTTGAAAAAGAGCAACTCCTTCTGTCCTGTATCCCGGATTAATGCGTCTTTGGATCTACATAGTAGAATATTAAGCAAAAGGATACGTATTGTATATACTGTATAATATAAATAAATGCATAAAGGAAAGACATTACATATAGGAATCGACCAATGAAAAGCTTCGTTAGATTTGATTTCACTTACTATTTTTTGTAGCCTTTAATGAGGGTTAATTCGAATGGTTGAGACAATCCAAAACCATCTTGTTTGTATTTCGGATACCAAAAGAACCATCGAATTTTGTTGAAGTGATTAAACCCTGTTTAAAAGTGCAAAGCAGTAAGAACAAACAAAGAGTAGAAGGTGTTGAAAAGACTCTTTCTGAAAAGGATGGCTAGATTTTGATTCAAAACATACTAGTCCCTTCTAATTTTTAGATGTTGCTTATTATGTAAAAGAAAGGAGGAGCCGTATGAGATGAGAATCTCAAGTACGGTTTTGAACCGGAGATTATTAAAAGTTGAATCAATAAGAACGACCGTAACGAATGTCAGCACAATCAGAAGGAGAATATGCAGAAGCTCTTCAAAATTATTATGAAGCAATGCGATTGGAAGTTGATCCTTATGACCGAAGTTATATATTATATAATATAGGACTTGTACATACTAGTAATGGGGAACATGCCAAGGCTTTGGAATATTATTTCCAGGCATTAGAACGAAATCCAACGTTACCACAAGCCTTTAATAATACAGCTTTGATCTGTCATTACGTGCGTCTATCTGTAGGATAGAATTAAGTTAGTTAAAAACAAACCAAAAGGCTTTCTACATATTGCCACTACTCTTAAATAACAACAGTTGGGCTGTATCAGCTGTAGCAAAAAAAAAAAAAACAAAAGGGTCCCCTACCCGGGTAGGATGCTAAAAAAGCTTATATTTGTTTCTATGGAGAAAGTAATTGAAACTATAAGGGGAAAAAGCACCATAAAGATCAATTTTGAATTTTTGGAGTTGATACAATTAGATCTGCTCATAAAGGGATTTACTTATGTAATAAAGTTTATTCTTTTTCTTTCATAAGTATTGCGCAGTGGTGTAGTATTAGGTCCTAAAGACGGCAAGTAAGTACTTTTCTAAGAAAGTACTTTTTTCAAATTCTATACGGAGATAGGTACCCCTCCCTCTCTCACACAAAGACTTTTTTTTGGAATTCACAAGGTGGTAGGAGAAAAGAGAAAACTAAAAATTTAGTAAAGTTTGAAACTCAGTTTAGTAACTTCTGGTCCTGCGATTAGTTTGAATAGATTTCCCCACTTTCGAGTGTTTTTTTTTTTTTTCGTTAAAGGACTCAAGAGTTGATTGAGCCGTATGAGGAAGGAAACTCTCAAGTACGGTTCTAAGGAAAGGAAAATAATAACCTATTCTGACCGAGGAGAACAGGCTATTAACCAGGGAGATCCTGAAGCAGCAGAGGTTTGGTTTGATCAAGCTGCAGAATATTGGAAACAAGCTATACTATTAGCTCCAGCTAATTACATCGAAGCACAAAATTGGTTAAAAATTACAGGACGTTTTGATTGAATATTTTCAGAAAAGGAAAATCGATATTAAAGGAAAGTAAATGTATATGTTATCAATGGGATCTAGACTGTAAAGGGTAGGGGTTGGACCAATTATGTCCACCCCAGGCTTTGTAGAAACTATTTGATAGAATAGACTATATAATTCAAAATTTCAAAAGGCTTTTTTGAATCTGAATAGTCCATTAAGCGCCCCTTTCAATGTGTCATAATAAAAAACGAACACCCGCCCTAGTTCCATTTTCTTTTTCAAATCGTTCCAGTTCTAAATTCGAAAATAAACAAAGAATTGGTTTGAGATTTATCATTTACTAATTCCAGTTGGCGGGTCTCTTTTTTGTTTCATCCTAACAAAGGAGAACTCTATGATTATGCGTTCACCGGAATCAGAAGTTAAGATTATGGTGGAGAGAGATCCTATCAAAACTTCTTTTGAAAAATGGGCTAACCCCGGACATTTTTCAAGGACATTAGCAAAAGGGGATCCTGAAACTACTACTTGGATTTGGAACTTACATGCGGATGCTCATGATTTTGATAGTCATACCGAAGATTTAGAAGAAATTTCTCGCAAAATTTTTAGTGCTCATTTTGGTCAATTAGCGATCATCTTTATTTGGTTAAGTGGTATGTATTTCCATGGGGCTCGTTTTTCCAATTATGAAGCATGGCTCGCGGATCCCACTCATATAAAACCTAGTGCTCAAGTGGTTTGGCCTATAGTAGGCCAAGAAATTTTGAATGGGGACGTAGGTGGAGGTTTTAGAGGAATACAGATAACATCTGGATTCTTCCCAATTTGGAGAGCATCTGGAATAACAAGTGAATTACAACTTTACTGTACTGCAATTGGTGGATTGATCTTTGCAGCATTAATGCTGTTTGCTGGTTGGTTTCATTATCACAAAGCTGCTCCAAAATTATCTTGGTTCCAAGTAGAATCTATGTTAAATCACCATTTAGCAGGGTTATTAGGACTTGGTTCGCTATCTTGGGCAGGGCACCAAGTACACGTATCTTTACCTATTAACCAACTTCTAGATGCTGGAGTGGACCCTAAAGAGATACCACTGCCTCATGAATTTATTTTAAACCGCGACCTTTTAATTCAACTTTATCCTAGTTTTTCTAAAGGCTTGACTCCCTTTTTTACACTAAATTGGTCTGAATATTCCGAAATTTTAACGTTTCGGGGGGGTTTAAACCCAATAACAGGAGGATTGTGGTTGACTGATATTGTACACCATCATTTAGCTATTGCCGTTATTTTTCTGATAGCTGGCCATATGTATAAAACCAATTGGGGTATTGGGCATAGTATACAGGAAATTTTAGAAGCTCATAAGGGCCCATTTACAGGAGAGGGGCATAAAGGTCTTTATGAAATATTAACTACCTCATGGCATGCTCAATTAGCTCTTAATTTGGCTATATTAGGGTCTTTGACTATTGTTGTAGCTCATCATATGTATTCTATGCCCCCTTATCCTTATCTAGCCATTGACTATGGTACTCAACTTTCTTTATTCACACATCACATGTGGATTGGCGGGTTTGTCATCATTGGTGCCGCAGCACATGCGGCGATTTTTCTAGTTAGAGATTATGATTCAACTACTTCTTATAATAATTTATTCGATCGAGTTCTTCGACATCGTGATGCAATTATATCGCATCTAAACTGGACATGTATATTCTTAGGCTTTCATAGTTTTGGTCTATATATTCATAATGATACTATGAGTGCATTAGGGCGTCCTCAAGATATGTTTTCGGATACTGCTATACAATTACAACCAATATTTGCTCAATGGGTACAAAATACTCACGTAACAGCACCTAGGTTTACAGCTCCTGCTGCAACAGCAAGTACAAGTTTCACTTGGGGAGGCAATGATTTGGTAACAGTAGGTACTAAAGTAGCTTTGTTACCGATTCCTTTGGGAACTGCAGACTTTTTAGTTCACCACATTCATGCTTTTACAATTCATGTAACTGTATTAATCTTACTCAAAGGTGTTTTATTTGCGCGCAGTTCCCGTTTGATACCCGATAAAGCGAATCTTGGTTTTAGATTTCCTTGTGATGGACCTGGAAGAGGAGGAACCTGTCAAGTATCTGCATGGGATCATGTTTTTTTAGGTTTATTCTGGATGTACAATGCAATTTCTGTTGTTATATTTCATTTTAGTTGGAAAATGCAATCGGACGTTTGGGGTAATATAAGCACTCAGGGAGTAGTAACTCATATCACGGGGGGAAACTTTGCACAAAGTTCCGTTACAATTAATGGGTGGCTTCGTGATTTTCTATGGGCACAAGCTTCTCAAGTAATTCAATCTTATGGTTCTGCGTTATCCGCATATGGCCTTTTCTTTTTGGGTGCTCATTTTGTTTGGGCTTTTAGTTTAATGTTTTTATTTAGCGGTCGGGGGTATTGGCAGGAACTTATAGAATCAATTGTATGGGCCCATAACAAATTGAAAGTTGCTCCTGCTATCCAGCCTAGAGCCTTAAGCATTGTACAAGGGCGTGCTGTAGGAGTGGCTCATTATCTCCTGGGAGGAATTGTCACAACATGGTCGTTCTTCCTAGCAAGAATTATTGCAGTAGAATAATAGCGGATGTAACCATTATGATATCAAGATTTCCGAAGTTCAGTCAAGGTTTGTCCCAAGACCCGACTACTCGTCGTATTTGGTTTGGTATTGCAACTGCACATGACTTTGAGAGTCATGATGATATTACGGAAGAACAATTGTATCAACAAATATTTGCTTCCCATTTTGGTCAATTAGCTATAATCTTTCTATGGACTTCTGGAAATTTGTTCCATGTAGCTTGGCAAGGTAATTTTGAGTTTTGGATAAATGACCCTTTACATGTAAGACCTATTGCTCATGCTATTTGGGATCCTCATTTCGGTCAACCGGCTATAGAAGCTTTTACTCGAGGAAGCGCTCCTGGGCCGGTCAATATTGCTTATTCCGGTCTTTATCAATGGTGGTATACAGTTGGATTACGTACTAATGAAGATCTTTATACTGGAGCTCTTTTTTTAATATTTCTTTCTACTGTTTTTTTAATAGCAGGTAGATTTCATTTACAATCGAAACGGAAACCAAGTATCTCATGGTTCAAAAATGCGGAATCACGTCTTAATCATCATTTGTCAGGGCTTTTTGGAGTAAGTTCTTTAGCTTGGACAGGACATTTAGTTCATGTAGCTATTCCAGAATCAAGGGGGATCCATGTGCGATGGGTTAATTTTTTAAGTGTTTTACCATATCCTCAAGGGTTAGGTCCTCTTTTCTCGGGTCAGTGGAATTTGTATTCTCAAAATCCGGATTCTAATAGTCATTTATTTGGCACTTCGCAAGGGGCCGGAACTGCTATTCTAACTCTTCTTGGTGGATTTCATCCGCAAACTCAAAGTTTATGGTTGACTGATATAGCTCATCATCATTTAGCTATTGCCTTAATCTTTTTTCTCGCTGGTCATATGTATAGAACCAATTTTGGGATTGGACATAGTATAAAAGATATTTTAGAAGCTCATATGCCTCCGGGAGGAAAGTTAGGTCGCGGACATAAGAGTCTTTATAATACAATCAATAATTCTCTTCATTTTCAGTTAGGTCTTGCTTTAGCCTCTTTAGGGGTAATTACTTCTTTGGTAGCTCAACACATGTATTCTTTACCTGCTTATGCCTTTCTAGCACAAGACTTTACTACCCAAGCTGCCCTATATGCTCATCATCAATACATTGCTGGATTCATCATGACAGGGGCTTTTGCCCATGGGGCTATTTTTTTCATACGGGATTATAATCCGGAACAAAATCAGGATAATGTTTTGGCAAGGATGTTAGATCATAAAGAAGCAATAATTTCTCATCTAAGTTGGGTTAGTTTATTTCTTGGTTTTCATACGTTAGGGTTATATGTGCATAATGATGTTATGCTAGCTTTTGGTACTCCGGAAAAACAAATATTGATTGAACCTATTTTTGCTCAGTGGATACAATCTGCTCACGGTAAATCTTTATATGGATTTGACGTACTCTTAGCTTCAACAAAGGGACCAGCATTTGCTGCTGGAAAAAGTATATGGTTGCCGGGTTGGTTAAACGCTATTAATGATAAAAATAATTCACTATTCTTACCAATTGGTCCCGGCGATTTTTTGGTTCACCATGCTATTGCTTTAGGTTTGCATACAACTACATTAATTTTAGTAAAAGGTGCTTTAGATGCACGAGGTTCTAAACTAATGCCCGATAAAAGAGATTTTGGTTATAGTTTTCCTTGTGATGGTCCAGGACGAGGTGGTACCTGTGATATTTCAGCGTGGGATGCTTTTTATTTAGCAGTTTTCTGGATGTTGAATACTATTGGATGGGTTACTTTCTATTGGCATTGGAAGCATCTAACTTTATGGCAGGGGAATGTAGCACAATTTAATGAATCTTCTACTTATTTAATGGGATGGTTAAGAGATTATCTTTGGTTAAATTCTTCCCAACTTATTAATGGATACAACCCTGTTGGTATGAACAGTTTATCTGTCTGGGCATGGATGTTCTTATTTGGGCATCTTGTTTGGGCTACTGGATTTATGTTTCTGATCTCTTGGCGTGGATATTGGCAGGAGCTTATTGAAACTCTTGCGTGGGCTCATGAAAAAACGCCTTTAGCAAACCTAGTTCGATGGAAAGATAAACCTGTAGCTCTTTCTATTGTCCAAGCACGATTAGTTGGATTGTCTCACTTTTCTGTAGGGTATATATTTACTTATGCAGCCTTTTTAATTGCTTCAACTTCAGGTAAATTTGGTTAATTAACGAAACAACTCCTAAACAAAAAAAATTCAATTGAATGAAAATGAGTAATCACCCTTATCTTTAGAATCTGATCGATCTTTTATTTTTTTTATAGTTAGAAACTATGGCAAAAAAAAGTCTTATTGAAAGAGAAAAAAAACGTCAACGGTTAGAACAGAAATATCGTGCAATTCGCGAGTCTTTAAAGAAAAAGGAAGTCTTTTTTTTCTCACAGGAAAAAATTATTTGTAAAATCCAATCTTTACCACGTAATAGTGCACCAACACGTCTTCATCGTCGTTGTTTTTTGACTGGAAGGCCGAGAGGGTTTTATCGAGACTTTGGATTTTGTGGACATGTATTTCGTAAAATGGCTCATGCTTGTTTATTACCTGGTATAATCAAATCAAGTTGGTAGGCATAGTATAAAAAAGCGTCGAAGTATCTTCGACGCTTTTTTCTTTTCTAGGAGGTTTTTCTTTTATGGAAGGTAGACAATAGCGCGGAGTAGAGTAGCCTGGTAGCTCGCAAGGCTCATAACCTTGAGGTCACGGGTTCAAATCCCGTCTCCGCCAAGATGGTTATTTTGTGGGCGGATAGCGGGAATCGAACCCGCGTCTTCTCCTTGGCAAAGAGAAATTTTACCATTCAACCATATCCGCAAGGTATTAAGGAAACAAGACATATTATGTCTTAATAATATGTCTTATTCTTATTAATATGTTTTCTATATTGTTATTTTATATTACTATTTTTCAATCCGTTTAATTATTTTTTGCTTTTTACTTATTAAGTTTGTGAGTTATATAAAAGAATTTAGGACGCCTACAGAAATAACTAATCCAATCCATAATGAGACAGCAGAAAATAGAATATTTTTATTACCTGACCAACCTTCTGGGAAAGCGAAAGCGATAGGTACGCCTATAAGTAATAGAAAGGAAATTGCGATTAATGCAAACATAGTCAGTTGAAAAGCAATAGTCATAATTTTGATAAAATCCAACATAAACTATACCATTTGATCCTTATTTGATCGAATTAGAATGAAATTTAATATGTAAAAATTGCACCCCTTTTTTTTTTTGAAATGAAATAAGATTTTTTTTCTAGAGAAGACTTTAGGAGAGATGGCCGAGTGGTTTATGGCTCCGGTCTTGAAAACCGGCATAGGTTACAAACTATCGGGGGTTCGAATCCCTCTCTCTCCTTTTGTTTGGAATAAAAGAAATTAAATTCAAAATTACCAAAAGAAAAAGAATGGTTATCCCATTCTTTTTCTTTTATGTTTGGGTTTAGTTTAGAGGGGTCATAAACAGGACAGGTTCTAAATCTCGGTCAATCCCCTTTTCAAAACCTGCTGCGGCTGCACGAGCTCTTCCCGCATGCCACAAATGACCTACAAAGAAAAAAAATCCTAGAACAAAATGCGAAGTAGCTAACCAGCTTCGGGGAGAAACAAAATTTACTGCATTTATTTCAGTAGCCACACCGCCTACTGAGTTTAAAGAACCTAAAGGAGCATGCGCCATATATTCGGCTGAACGCCGTTCTTGCCAAGGTTGTATATCTTTTTTTAATTTATTAAGGTCTAAACCATTAGGACCTCTAAGAGGTTCTAACCAAGGGGCCCGAAGATCCCAAAAACGCATAGTCTCCCCACCAAAAATAATTTCCCCAGTAGGGGAACGCATAAGATATTTACCCAATCCAGTTGGTCCTTGGGCAGATCCTACACTAGCTCCAAGACGTTGGTCTCTAACTAAGAAAGTAAAAGCTTGAGCTTGAGAAGCTTCTGGGCCAGTAGGCCCATAAAACTCGCTGGGATACGCTGTATTATTAAACCAAACGAAACAGCAAGCAATAAAACCAAACAAAGAAAGAGCCGCTAAGCTATATGATAGATAAGCTTCGCCAGACCAAACAAAAGCACGACGAGTCCATGCAAAAGGTTTAGTTAATATGTGCCAAATACCACCGAAGAAACAAATTGAACCCAACCAGAAATGTCCTCCAATTAAATCTTCCATATTGTTTACACTAACAATCCATCCTTCTCCTCCAAAAGGAGATTTCAGTAAATAACTAAAAATAGTATTGGGGTTAAGGGTCATATTTGTTATTTTTCTTACATCTCCACCACCCGGAGCCCAGGTATCATATATACCTCCAAAATAGAGAGCTTTTAGCACGAGAAGAAAAGAACCAGCACCGAGTAAGATGAGATGAATACCCAAAATGGTAGTCATTTTATTTCTATCCTTCCAAGCATAACCGAAAAAAGGAAAAGACTCTTCTAACGTTTCAGGACCTATAAGGGCGTGGTAAAGACCACCGAAGCCTAGAACGGCAGAAGAAATTATATGAAGTACTCCTGATACAAAAAAAGAAAAAGTGTCGACAACATCTCCACCAGGACCTACTCCCCACCCTAGAGTAGCGAGATGAGGAAGTAAAATTAACCCTTGTTCATACATAGGTTTTTCAGGTATAAAATGAGCCACCTCGAAAAGGTTCATAGCTCCGGCCCAGAACACAATTAGTCCAGCATGAGACACGTGAGCTCCAAGTAATTTACCAGATAAATTGATTAGTCTAGCATTACCGGCCCACCAAGCAAACCCTGTAGTTTCTTGATCACGACCAGCTAAAGTAAGAGTTCCATTAAAGAGCGTTTCCACGGGGTAAAACCTCCTCGGGGAATATAAGGTTTTCATGAGGCTGATCTTGAGCCGCCATCCAGGCTCGAATACCTTCATTCAGGAGGATATTTTTTGTATAGAAAGTCTCAAATTCAGGGTCTTCCGCTGCGCGGATTTCTTGGGAAACAAAGTCATAGGCACGTAAGTTTAGAGCTAAGCCTACAACTCCAATAGCACTCATCCATAAACCAGTTACAGGTACAAATAACATGAAAAAATGTAACCAACGTTTATTAGAAAAAGCAACTCCAAAAATCTGGGACCAAAAACGATTAGCCGTGACCATGGAATAAGTTTCTTCGGCTTGAGTCGGGTTAAATGCACGGAATGTGTTTGCCCCGTCTCCGTCTTCAAATAAAGTATTTTCTACAGTAGCACCGTGAATAGCACATAGCAGAGCAGCTCCTAAAACCCCGGCAACTCCCATCATGTGAAACGGGTTTAAGGTCCAATTATGAAAACCTTGGAAAAAAAGGATAAATCGGAAAATAGCAGCAACTCCAAAACTGGGAGCGAAAAACCAACCAGATTGACCTAAAGGATAGATTAAAAAAACTGAAACAAAAACAGCAATTGGAGCAGAAAATGCAATTGCATTATATGGTCGTAATTGTACAGATCTAGCAAGTTCAAATTGGCGTAACATGAAACCTATTAAACCGAAAGCACCATGCAGAGCTACGAAGGTCCATAGACCACCTAATTGACACCAACGCGTGAAATCCCCTTGTGCTTCAGGGCCCCATAATAGAAGAAGTGAATGTGCTAAACTATTCGCGGGAGTAGAAACTGCAGCTGTTAAAAAATTACAGCCTTCTAAATAGGAACTAGCTAGTCCGTGAGTATACCACGAAGTCACAAAGGTTGTACCAGTGAACCATCCACCCAAGGCGAAATAAGCACAAGGAAAAAGTAATAGACCAGACCAACCTATAAAAATGAACCGGTCTCTGCGTAGCCAATCATCCAGAGTATCCAAAAATGTTTTTTCCTCTTTGGAAAAGTTTCCAAGTGCTATAGTCATTATTATCCTCCTTTTTAAAACATTTTGTTCATTTTCTTTTTTTGATTTTTGATTGAATTTGAATATAAAGACAAAAGAATTAATGAGCAAAAATCGATAAAAATACTTATCTACTTTACCATTATAAGAAAAAACTAGAATTCAAAAGTAAAAATTAACAAGGGTTCTTAATTTTTAGGATATACTTATAATGAAGGCTAAAGTCCATTATCGGATTTGAACCGATGACTTACGCCTTACCATGGCTTTACTCTACCACTGAGTAAAAAGGGCTTCATTTTTTTGGCTGCAAGCAAGTAAACGACAAACAAAAGAACAAAAGAAAATTATAACCTATACAATATTTTTTGATTTATAAGGAATATCTCTTTGTTGTAGTGTAATTAAATAAAAATTTAATAAAATTAATCACTCAAAAAATTTTGTTTATGAAATTAGCTTATTGGATGTATGCCGGTCCTGCTCATATTGGAACTTTACGAGTAGCTAATTCATTTAAAAATGTGCATGCTATTATGCATGCTCCTTTGGGAGATGATTATTTCAATGTAATGCGTTCTATGCTAGAGCGGGAAAGAAATTTTACTCCAGCGACAGCTAGTATTGTAGATCGTCGTGTTTTAGGACGTGGATCTCAAAAAAAAGTAGTAGATAATCTACTTCGGAAAGATAAAGAAGAAAATCCTGATTTGATTATATTGACACCTACGTGTACTTCAAGTATTTTACAAGAGGATTTACAAAATTTTGTAGATAGAGCATCTGTAATATCTGATTCAAATATTATTTTGGCGGATGTAGACCATTATCAAGTAAATGAAATTCAAGCAGCAGATAGGACTTTAGAGCAAGTTGTTCGCTTTTATTTATCGAAACAAAAAAAAGAAAAATTAGACCGATTTTTGACGGATGTCCCTTCTGTAAATATCATCGGTATTTTTACTTTGGGGTTTCATCATCAACATGACTGTCGTGAGTTAAAACGTTTATTTCAAGATCTCAATATACAGATAAATCAAGTAATCCCTGAAGGGGGGTCTGTCGAAGATTTGCAAAATTTACCAAAAGCTTGGTTAAATTTGGTGCCTTATCGTGAAATAGGGTTAATGACAGCTTTTTTTTTGAAAAAAGAATTTGGAATGCCTTATCTATCTATAACACCTATGGGTGTTATAGATAATGCCGAGTGTATCCGACGGATAGAAAAATCGGTGAATCCTTTTGCTTCAATTTTTGGGGAAAAGGGGGTAAATTATGAATCTTATATTGATAGACAAACTAGGTTTATTTCCCAAGCTGTTTGGTTTTCAAGATCTATTGATTGCCAAAATTTTACGGGGAAGCAAACTGTTGTTTTTGGTGATGCAACTCATGCTGCGTCTATTACCAAAATACTTGCTCGAGAAATGGGAATTCGCGTGAGTTGTACAGGTACATATTGTAAACATGATGCAGAGTGGTTTAAAGAGCAGGTCCAAGATTTTAGTAATGAAATATTGATCACAGAGGATCATGCTAAAGTAGGGAAAAAAATTGCTTGTGTAGAACCTTCCGCAATATTCGGTACTCAAATGGAACGTCATATTGGTAAACGGTTTGATATCTCCTGCGGCGTTATTTCTGCACCAGTTCATATACAAAATTTTCCTTTGGGATATCGTCCTTTTATGGGGTACGAAGGTACAAATCAAATAGCTGATTTGGTCTATAATTCTTTTGCGCTGGGTATGGAAGATCATCTTCTAGACATTTTTGGTGGTCATGATATGAAAGAAGTAATAACAAAATCTAACCCTATAGGTGGTTTAGACGTAATCTGGGATACTGAAAGTCAACTAGAACTACAAAAAATTCCTCGTTTTTTTAGGGACAAGGTAAAAAGAGAGACAGAAAAATTTGCTAAAATAAAGGGTGTAGTTAAGATTACAATTGAAGTCATGTACGCAACTAAGGAAACATTAACTGTAAGATAATTCGTTTTTTTTTTGCTTAATTTGACAAATAATCTACTACGGGCCTATCATTATTGTATACCTTAAGGTATACAATAATAAATATATTCTTTAGGGTTGCTAACTCAATGGTAGAGTACTCGGCTTTTAAGTGCGATTTAATCAAGTTTTTTACATTTTGAAATGAAGTAAAATTTTCGTCAATATTAATCAGTAATGATTATTTTAGTAAACTACGACTTATCCTAGAAAAAGGAAAAAAAAGCATGTCGCTTTTGGAAAAACTTCTTTTTTCAAAAAAGGTAAGATTTTCAATGAAATTGAAGTTCAATCACTTTGTAGTTAAAAAGTCTATGGAAAAGGGATAGCTTGAATAATGAAGAAACCTAGAAGAACGAGTTTCTGCTCTTCCTAGCGAAGAGAAAATGATTCCTCTTATTAAAAAGAAGTTAAAAGCTTTTTAGCAATCGATATGGGAAGGTTTTTCTCTGAAAAGGTCAGAGAATTTCATATCATAGAATCCTAAAGACTTTAAGATCGGTGTGTAAAAAAAATTAGTGTGCTGGCCTGAATTTCATGAGTCAGGAGAACGCCTGGTTGCTAAGATAAAATATTTGCGTCTTTTTTGTGTATGACGATTGAGATTCTTTCTTTTGAAAGTACTATTTGGTTTATTCGGTTCAAGCTAGATTGTACTATGTGTTATTTTATTTCTAAAAAGAAAGGTTTAGGAGGTTTTTTCTTGAAAAAAAATGAAAACATACGTTGGCAACAACATTTTTTATATCCCCTCTTATTCCATAACGATTTCTATGTTATAGATCCGAATCTGTTATTCAACTCAAGCCCTTCTTTCGAAAAAATAGAAAAATTACCTAATAGTTTCCGTTTTTTGAATGTAAAACGTTCAATTAAGCTGTTACATCAACAAAACTATCTTGTGTATAATACAAGAAGTTCTTGTTTTAATTTCATTGGAAAAACTTTTTTTTTCTGTTTTGATATTTTTGTTTCCACGTGGTGGAAACACTTTTTTGGTTTCAAAGTAACTTTCAAAGAAATAAATCAACAGGTCAATTTTCAATCAGTCTTTTCTCTATTTCTTTTTTTGGAAGAAGTCTTTATGTTTTCTCTTTCTTTTTCTAATATAAGAATACCTTCTTCGATTCATTCAGAGCTGTTAATTAGACGTTTCAAATTTTCGATTCAAGATGTTTCTTTTTTACATTTTTTAAGTTTTATACTTTTTTCAAAGCAATTTAAGTTTGTGAATAATTCTATTATTTTTCCAAAAGGAAGTGTGATTTTCTGTTTCTTTTTAGGGAATATTCTTCTTTCTATTTTCGAAGATTTTTTCACTCTTCGATGGAAAAGTTGTTTTCATGAAAAATCATTGTCTTATGGTCTTTTTTCAGAACAAAAGCATTTTCAACAAAAATGGAATTTTTTAACCCGAAAACCGAAAAAAAAAGACACGATAAGATTGCTAAAGGATTTTTTTTTTCACTATATAAGATATGGGGAAAAATTGATTTTGCTGGGAACTACTATTCTAGTCAAAAAATGTGAATTTTTTTTCTTAAATTTTTGGCAAACTTATCTTTTTGTTTTATCGGAACCCTCTAGTTTTTTTTTGAAACAAATTTCCAGTCAAAATATATTTTTTCTAGCTTATTACTTAGAATATCCAACAAACTCTTTTTTACTCCGACTAAATATCTTAGATTATTTTCTATCTACTGATTTTGTTAGCAGGGAATTAAATTCAAAACTTAGCGCTGTTTTTGTTATTCAATTTTTATCAAAAGAAGGATTATGTGATATAATGGGTAACCCGAAGAGTAAATTAGCATGGCTTAGTTTTACCGACAATTCTATTCTTGATAAATATGATCATTTTTGCAGAAATGTAGATTCTTTTTACAGTGGAGCAATAAATAAACGTTTTTTAGATCGTGTGAAGTATATACTTTTTCTCTCATGTATCAAAACTTTAGCCTGTAAGCATAAAAGTACGATACGTATAGTTCGAAAAGAATTAGGATTTGAACTACGTAAAATATTTGTGCGAAAACAAGTTGAATTCAAAAACAAAAAATTGCTATATTTCTGTTTTCATAAACAATTTAGAAAATTGCTATTTAAGATAGATTTAGTTACAGAACGACTTTGGTTTTTAGATATTTTGGAGGTAAATAATTTCACCAAGTTTTGGGTAAAACAGCAGAATGCTCTGGATTTTTTTTTTATTTTTGATCAAAATATTTGCTTTATGTTAGATCAATTTTTGTGATTTAATGAAATGCTTGTTTTGCCAGTAGATGTGAAATAGAAATAGAAAATACAGAGAGAAAGCCGTGTGCAATGAAAATTGCAAGCACGGTTTGGGAGGAGATTTTTGAATTTTCTTGAAATATTCAAAAAATTGAATGAAATGATCTACTTCATCCGACTAGTTCCGGGTTCGAATCCCGGGCAACCCATAAGGTATTCCCTTAGTTTTTTTATACTATATTTTTGATCATATTTTAGTTGACTTCAATATAGAAATTATTTTATACTGTTGAATAACAAGCCATGCTTGGGAGTCTCTGATTTTTATTTTAACTAAACTCCAAATTAATCAACCATGACTGCAATTTTAGAAAGACGCGAGAGTGCAAGTGCTTGGGGTCGTTTTTGTAACTGGATTACTAGTACTGAAAATCGTCTTTATATTGGATGGTTCGGTGTTTTAATGATTCCGACTTTGTTGACTGCAACTTCAGTTTTTATTATTGCTTTTATTGCAGCTCCGCCTGTAGATATTGATGGTATTAGAGAACCTGTTGCCGGTTCTCTTCTTTATGGAAACAATATAATTTCTGGTGCTATTATTCCTACCTCTGCAGCTATTGGTTTGCATTTTTATCCTATTTGGGAAGCAGCTTCTGTGGACGAATGGTTGTACAACGGCGGTCCTTATGAGTTAATTGTTCTTCATTTCTTACTTTGCGTAGCTTGTTACATGGGCCGTGAATGGGAACTTAGCTTTCGTTTAGGTATGCGACCTTGGATTGCTGTTGCATATTCAGCTCCTGTTGCGGCTGCTACTGCAGTTTTCTTGATTTATCCTATAGGCCAAGGAAGTTTTTCGGATGGTATGCCCTTAGGCATTTCTGGTACTTTCAACTTCATGATTGTATTCCAGGCAGAGCATAATATTCTTATGCATCCTTTTCATATGTTAGGCGTAGCTGGCGTTTTTGGTGGTTCTTTATTTAGTGCTATGCATGGTTCTTTGGTAACTTCTAGTTTAATAAGGGAAACCACAGAGAGTGAGTCTGCTAATGCAGGTTACAAATTTGGTCAGGAAGAAGAAACTTATAATATTGTCGCGGCTCACGGTTATTTTGGTCGATTGATTTTCCAATATGCTAGTTTTAATAATTCTCGTTCTTTACATTTCTTCTTAGCGGCTTGGCCCGTAGTAGGTATCTGGTTTACTGCTTTGGGTATTAGTACTATGGCGTTCAACTTGAATGGATTCAATTTCAATCAATCTGTAGTTGACAGTCAAGGTCGTGTTATTAATACTTGGGCTGATATAATTAATCGTGCTAATCTTGGTATGGAAGTTATGCATGAGCGCAATGCTCACAATTTTCCTCTTGATTTGGCATCAATGGAATTCAATTCTATAGATGGTTAA